CCTAGCGGAGCGGGCCTACAATTTCGTTACATTAACTCTATTTTAGGGTGATTTCCGAAGTTGAGGGAGTTTGCCAGCAGCTTCCGAAGGATCGAGCCCATCATTTTTCCGTCAACGGAGCAGGTGAAAACAAAAAAGGGGTACACAGAAATGAACTAGATTTCCAGCCAAATCCCAATGAACTGCCAATTTCGTTGGAATCTACCCATAGTAAAGAAGTATAAATATATATATATATATATATGTAGCTGAATAGATATAAAATTAATGAAGGATCTACCAAATCCCGCGACTTGTCTCTGTTTTATTCGTACGCTACCGGCCAAATAACTACTGAAAGTTGCGGTACGCTAAGAGATAATTGTCAATGCAACTACTAATGCAGGGAAATTTTTGCGTTCCCGCACGCTCGCAGGACGATGCAAAAAACAATTATGATGCCGCTAAATAACTTGCGACGACTAAATTGTTTTCCGAACGAATCACACTCCTTCGCATACGTCAGGAGTCCATTGATGGAACGGAACAAGGGAAGGTTTGAACGCCGTTCCAGCTGTGGTAAACGCGATAGAGGTACAAATTGCAACGAGATACTGACTCAACGGGAGCCCATCGGCTGTTTTATCAAGCTGAAGCTGTCCGCCGGAAATTCCATACAGCAGGGAAAAACCATATAGCAGAAAAGACGAGCTCGCCCCACTCATCAGTAAAAATTTCGTAGTTGCTTCATTCGATCTTATATCCTTTTTGGTATGTCCAGACAAGAAGCAAGAAGATAGGCTTGATAATTCCAACGCCGCATAAAGGGTGACCAAATCATTTGCCCAGCATAGAACCATTCCACCTGAACCCGCAGTTAATACGAAAAATAAAAATTCTGCCAAAACCGTTTTTGAACATCGTATGTAATCAACTGACAACAGAACAGATAGTGCTGAACAAATCAGCAGAAAAAGTCTAAATATATAACTAAAGTTGCTGATCGGATAATTTTCAGAAGCGACAGAAACGGAGTGGATCCCCCATTGGCATAGTAAAGCAATCATGCTAATTGACATAGATATTAGTGAAATCCTGTGAAGCAAAATTGTATTTCTTCCCCTGTTTGATAAATCGATCACAATAACTGTAATTAAACTAATAATCAAAACACGTTCTGGCAAAATTGACAGGTTACCAAGTAGGAAGAAGAAATCGGGGAGATAAAAATTGGTGTAATTCATAATAAAAATCAGGATAATATTTGAGAGTGGGTAACCTTCTGCCACACCGATTTCAAAAAGAAATTAACAAGTTAAGTACTTCCATATCTATATGACTGTATAAGTTGCAACAGCAAGATATTACTATTTCACTTTTCATCAAATCGATTCAGTAGCAATTTTTACTGAATTGAGTTGAGAAAAAAGAAGCAAACCTCAAACAGATTTACTAGACTTGCATCTTCGATGAAAAAATTGTTAATGAAACAGATCGAATTAGGCTTAAATGCCAAACTCTTTGATTTATTTCGGAGGAGCTTAGCTTGTTACACATAGGGACCATCTTCGGTAGTTCTAGGTCAAACCTACGTCGTAGAAGACGTATCGTACTCCTATGCTTACTCGCCAACGTACTATCGCATGGAAGTCGTGGTATATATCTCAATCTACGCAATCCATCTCGATTTATTGAAGCACTGTGATACAAAGAAAAAATATTCCAAATTTTTATGAACCTGTTCAAAATATCATCATCCGTCAATACAGCCCGGGCTAATTTACTAACTGGACGTCCGGTATTATCGCAGAACTTCTCTCTTTCCAAAAGTTTAATTAGTAGCGAAATTGGAATCCTGGGATGAATTTTTCCTACACCCCAGATACTGCTGCAGCAACCCACTGCGGTTTCAATCTGGACGTTTTTTGAGACTGATTGAATGGTTGAGATATAACCCAGGAATGAAACACAGCTGGCGGGTAACAGATTGATACGTATCTGGGTAAATTGAATTGGATGATGAAAGTTAGATCTAAGAAATATCAAAAGATAATAAATCCATTTTTTTACGAAATGTCGGGTTCCGTGAAAAGCTATGAGAGATTTGTTTTTATATCTTCCAAAATGGATGCACAAACTTCGGGTGAGGCGGCGGTCGATGCTTATTGCGTCTGACTGATAATTATATCCAGAAACACGTATTTTCTTCCTAGTCATGTTATTCTGATCAGAAGATACAAAATATCTTAATTGTGACTTATGCATTCGTGTCCATAAAACTACCAATATCGAATCGATTTCGTAGGTGTAAAAATTTCGGAGTAGCATGTCAATACTTCTCCGTTCTTTTTGTTTCCAAGACCGAAACTTAATAAATTTTCCACACAAAGTTTTGTACGTATGAAAAACTATCCTAAATAGATGTAGAAATGGAACATCTCTAATTCGTCGACGAAACAAACGAACTGAAGTTTCTAGATGAAGATTCCGTGACATCTCTATCTCTAAAACGTGGCTAGATTTTGGTAATCTGTCTTCCAGAAATGAAAATATTGAATGAATAGACTGTGAAATTTTTGAATTGTTATTTGTTTCAGCAGCCAATGGACACAGAAGGGGTATCCCTAGAATTAGACATATTGTTTGTAGAAGTGTGTAGAGATATAAATCTATGTCAAGTCGACTGCTTGATTTTCAAACAAATTCTGAATAGAAAATCTCCAAATACTCTTGGTAACGCACACTATCAGTTGAACGCTTTGTTGCTGCTGCACTACACGCCCCGGAAACTAAATCCATATCTCGTCTATCTAAACAATGCCTAAAAGGCTTACAAGCGACTGAATAAAAATTGTCTCTAAATAGGAAAAGAAGTAGATATGGAAAACATTCTCGATTAATGCTAAGCCCTTCACTTCTCCGTAATACATCAAATTTGGGAAAGGATTCAGAAGTTGTCTTCATCACAGCAACTCCCAAGCATTACTATATTTCATAATCAATTTCTTCCAAAAGATTCGATATATTAATAGCTATATTTTCATTATATGAAAAGGATGAAGGTAAAACTACAGTTGTTTAATCATTGTACTCAAAAACACCGAATAACCTGTTTCATCGGACAACGCGAAACCCGAAGGTAGTAAATACCTACTAATATAGTAAATACTTACTAATAGAGTAAATACCTACTAATATAGTAAATATTTACTAATTTGGTTTTTGTCAAAGAAGCATTCACCCAAATGAAATATTTTTTGACTTGATCCTCGGTAAAGTGCCCAGTTGCAACCATCTCTCCGGAAAAGTCGTGGGGAATTATGCCAAATTTTGTGAAATTGGCGGTCAACCCCTAACCCAGAATTGAGTTGGGAATAAGAATTTGCCCCGGTAGTAATCATGTCATTGGCTTGAACTACCTGCGTCTCCCCCTTCTCTTCCAACTTTTTATCAAACCCATAAAGATATGTCCGACATCACTTCTTTCGAAGGAGGTTTTGATGGAAAACCAGTAGTCCCTCCGAAATATTCTACTTCTTAAGGGAATGCCAAATACGGCATAGATGTAGAGTATAAGTAGGAGGGAGGGATAATACAGAAGCGCCTGAAAAGAGCTATAAGCTGGACCCATTAGATTCTCCTAAAATTTGATTTTTAATTATTTGATTTCTAATTAGAGGCTGATTCCGACTTGTTCAGGCACCTTGGCCCGTTTCGAAATGTCACGAACAGTTTCTGTTGATTGCGCCCCCTCCCTAAGGAGAGTAGCAATAGCAGAAAGATCCAATTGGGTTTGCTCCTTGCGGGGGTTGTAGAAACCAACCTCCTTAATGGCTTCCCCTTCTCGCCGAGATTGGGTATCAATTGCAATTATTCGGTAAGTAACCTATTAGGATAGGTGGGTGGTGCACGCAAGCGGAACCCCCCCCCCCCCCCGCAAAACCGTATATGAAACGTTGAATTCGTGCGGCTTAGGGTGCAACTTCAATTGAATAGGTAACTGTTCTACCCAATTGCAGAAAGATACTTCTAACTCATATGTGTAATGTGTACGACGCGGATATTCTCCCACTTATCGAGTTATCTCCTCACGAATTATCCTCTTGTAAGAAGCATTACTATAAGGTGAATAAGAAGCTTATCCCCCCCCCCCCTTTTTTTTTGTTCTTTCCACCTATCTACTTCTTCATTTACCTACTAATAAGTAGTAAGTTCAACTGGATATCGAAAATCCCCTCGTTCGTAGATCGATTTTGACAATCCTTAGGTTTAGGCATAACCCCGAGGGTTTTCCAAATTGAGAGTCGGTAGCAACAGAACCCACCCCCATCGACCCCTAAAAAAATTTGTCGAGTAAGTTTTTTTCTACACCCGTTACAGACCGTAGACAAAATGAAACTCAATCGAAATGAAGTGGTTGGGTCGTGTCTGACCCCAGTAATACTAACCCAACTCCACTGGAATTCAGTTTTCAATCCCCGGTAATAACATACGAGGTAAGGGACTAACGGGACTTCACCGCGCTATTTCATGGAAATAACCATAGATGTAATTTCTCCTATCCAAAATATAAATCGAGTCAAATAGATAGATATTCTTCAAGTTTCATTGGGTGATGAGTTTAACAAATGTCGAAGCGAGAACGCCCCACCCTTTGAGTAGAACTGGCGGATACTAGACTCCGCGAAGACGATCTCGATGTTCGAGTCACACGTTGCTTCTTACCATGTCGCCTCAGTCGAGGTTTTACCGTAATATCTAAAAACCGAGAATTAATTTATTGCTAAGTACTTACCGCTCCGGCATCTTCGATTGATAGTTCGGGCACGAACTATCTGACGCATTCCCAAAATGAAGTTAAATGGACTAGAACTTATGTCGAATGATTATCTGTACAGTTTATCGAGTTAGGGGCTTGATTTTTCTTTAGCCACATACATTACATCAATTGTAATTTCTGGAATATTGTTTTGCTTCGCGAACACTTCGGTGTTTCTCCTGGTCTTTCCCCTTGCGAAACCGGGAATTCTATTTGGTTCCGACTCAGCTTCGGGAGTCCAGTTAATCTCTCTTCTATCTGTTGATAGGGACTTGGTACTTACTCCTTTAGTATCATGCCCTCCGAAAACATCCAGCAAATGATCTTCCATACCCAGATTAAATGAGTTATAGATTAGATCGGCTATTTGATTGGTTCCTTCGTAACCCAGAAAGGGTCGATATCCCAGAGGAAAATTCTGGATATGAACTGGCGAAGAAATGACCCCGCACGGAATGTCAATACGTTTGCCAATGTGACGCTCCATCTGAGTTCCAAATATAGCGGAGGGTTCAATACGGGCTATCGTATCTCCAACCTCGGTATGATCTTCCGTAACTGTTACTTCATCACATAAACCCTGAACTTGCTCATTAAACCGTTCTGCATCATGCTTGCAATACGTGCCTGAGCAACTGACACGAATTCCCATTTCTTTAGCAAGTATTTTAGTAATTGAGGCTGCATGGGTTGCATCGCCAAAGATTGCCGCTTCTTTTCCAGCCGAATTTTGACAGTCAATAGATTTTGAAAACCAAGCCGCTTGAGAAACAAATTTAGTTTGATTGTCGACATATAATTTGTAGCTAAGTCTTTTTCCTGACAGTGCGGAAGCCCACACATTCACAAGCTTTTCGATCTGTGTGATGAAGTCGGCTGTGTTTGAAATCCCCATGGGAGTTATAGATATGTAAGGCATTCCATATTCTTTTTCCAAAAAAGTTGCTGTCACCAAACCTACTTCGCGATAGGGAACTGTATTAAACCAAGCTCTTGGCAAATCCTTCAAATATTTGAGAGACCCTCCCTCCGGGATTACTTGATTGACTGCGATTCCCGATTCTCCAGGTAGACGTTTCAATTCGCGGCAGTCATGTTGGTTATGGAAGCCTGGGGTAAAGATACCTATAATATTTGCTGAAGGTGCATTTGTCACGGATCGATCCAAGGTACTTCGTTTACGAGCCCTATCCAAATAAAATCGAGTTATTTGTTCCAAGGTTCTATCCGCCGCTTGAAGCTCATTGACTCAATGATAATTAACATCCGCGGGAATTACATCAGACTCGGAAGACAAAGAAGCTCGATCCACAAAATTTTGCAGATCCTCCTGTAAAATACTAGAGGTACACGTAGGTGTTAAAACGATTAAGTCGGGGTGTTATTCCTCATCTTTTCGGCTTATGTTATTTATAACCTTTTCCTGAGACCCACGTGCCAATACATGGCGGTCCACTACACTAGCAGTTACTGGGGTAAAATCCCTTTCCCTCTCCGACGTAGAACGCATCACATTGAAATAGTCATCTCCCAAAGGGGCATGCATTATAGCATGTACATTCCTGAAGGAACTGGCTACCCGTAGGGTACCTATGTGGGCGGGTCCAGCATACATCCAATAAGCTAATTTCATAATTTGATTTTGGTATCATTTTGTTGCTTCGCATCAAAAAGGGATCTATTGCTATATGCGGCTTATCGTCATAATATAAACTGGAAGATCCATCGAAGCGGAGCTATTATATCGAGTATACCGAGAGAGGGGGTAGATAGAGAATCGAAGCTGTAAATAAATAAGATTTATGGCTTCTTTAGTTTCTGATATATGAGGATGTAATATATATTTTTTTTTAGGGGGAAAATCTGGGACGGAAGGATTCGAACCTCCGAGTGACGGGACCAAAACCCGCTGCCTTACCGCTTGGCCACGCCCCACAAATGATTGGTATGATGACTATCCCACACCCGGGATTTACTGTCAACCGGCTTTTCTAATTATTTGCTCACTTAGAAGAGAACAGCGGCGGGAGGAGGTTGGAGTAGTTTGGAACTGCTAGTACTTCAGGAAACTAACTGGAAAAGAATACTTAAGTAGAAACCCATTCAGATATCATTTTGGTCCGGTAACCAGTAATGTTTGGTGAATCCAAATTGCTTGAATGGGAGAACATATAATAATACATATCTGACGGGTCAACCAATTGAAAGGTGACGTGTAACCATGTCGGAGGGAAATTAATTGTTACATTACTGGAGAATAAAGATGGTAGTTTCATATGACATCTATCTAGAAAATTCTATTCACCTCAATGATGCCTCTTTTGCCAAATTACCCGAAGCTTATGCAATATTTGACCCAATTGTGGATGTAATGCCTGTAATACCGGTGTTCTTTCTTCTTCTGGCCTTCGTTTGGCAAGCCGCAGTTAGTTTTCGGTAGTAAGTACTGGGATAATAAGTACTGGGGGGTTGCTCAATTATATAACGCCCCGCTCCTTACGAGGTGACGGAGAAGAAGTTGTCAAACAGTTGGGTTCGGAAAAAAGGTGGGGGGGGGGGTAGCTGCAATTCAGGCCGAAAACTAATTTTGGCAAATCGCAACTATCTCATCCGGCATCCGCGGTCAGAGATATCGGTACCGATGTATCCACTTTCATATTGAAAAGGGGGATTGGGTGCCCGCGGCTCACTGGAGATTGACAAACATCAAATTCTTAATTGAGTCGGATATTTATGTAATTTCCATTTTCACCAATTGAGGTGGCAATAAAAAAGAAACAGAATATTGGATAGGATAGACAAAATTCATTTGGTAAGATAACGTCTCACGAAAGCCGGGCCGGGTTTCTTCTGCCAACTCGGGGAAGAAGTCATATCTGTATGTCCAAACAAATATAAATGATAGAGATAAATGGATGTTCCAAACGAGACGAAGTTGTTCTATCTTATTTTATCCCTAGTTCTAAAAAACATGGAGATGTTATCATGCTTACCCTCAAACTATTTGTCTACGCAGTAGTGATATTCTTCGTCTCGCTCTTCGTCTTCGGATTTTTATCGAATGATCCCGGACGAAACCCCGGACGTAGGGATTAAATGGAAGTCAATGCTTCAGTTACTTTCACTTCGTTGAGATAGGTTTCCGAATCCACCAGTTTAATCAATTTCTCAAGAAGGGAGAGAGAGGGATTCGAACCCTCGGTACATATTTTGTACAGCGGATTAGCAGTCCGACGCTTTAGACCCCTCGGCCATCTCTCCAGGCAGCTAGGGATTTATTTTTCCCCAATATTAACACGAAGTTGGGGTGTAAGTCTATACCTACAATTTACATCTACAGTACAGTTCGTGGAAGGGATGGCCTTGCCCGCGTATTACTTGATGAAGTCAAATTCCGGATTACTTATGAGTGGAGGTAATTTTATCCCTGTTTTTTCTCGGTCCCCCTCCCCCTTTTTTTCTATTATATGACATTTTTATTACGTGACATAAGAAAAATAAATTCGTAACCAAATCTATTGGGTACAAATAAAAAATCTCGCCCAAAATGGATTCCATGTTTTTTTAGCCTATACAAAATTGGCGAATTCGCTTCTGCAAACTGAACCAAATTGATTGCCAATACAGCGCAATGCCCAATCTCGCAATTGAAGTGCCTGTCATGAGGACGTAGCAAAATAATTTCACTTCATGAATTTGATGCCATCGGCTTCTTCCACCTCCCCATTTTTTTGTATAAGTGAAAAGGAAAATTAAATAAATATATTTATTTAATTTTTTTTTTTCAAAATTTCTTGATATCAAGATAGATTTATGAAAAACGATACAAGGAGGGATAATGAGTCTAGAATTAATTGCGCAACTTGCTATTTTGGCATTGGTGGTTGCATCAGGACCCTTAGTAATTGCACTATTGGCAGCTCAAAGGGGTAATCTGTGACGCGTGGGCGGCGCAGCCATTAAATGAATACCAATTTCGTATATGTATATATATATATATATATATACGAAGACAAAGAATGGGTGGGGTAAGGGGGGGGGCTCCTCCTGTAACCAAACGTAAGCACGTTTGGAACGCCTCACCGATGTACAGGTAGCTCGTATAATACAAGTGTACCATCGCGGGTATAGTTTAGTGGTAAAAGTGCGATTCGTTTCATATTGATTTCAATAGTTAAGGGATCTTTCAAACTGAATCTCAACTAAATCAAGAAGCTTTATTTTTGTAGAAGTACATCTATTTCTCTTTACCAGTTTTTGGTATGGAAAAAGAATGCGCCATCCCTGTTACTCCCGCACTTCGAAAGTCGTACCGGTTAGTGACGAAGCAGGATTATTTCGGTATGCAAAAAACTTAGGACGATTCCAGAAAAGAAAAGAGAAGAATCTATGGGTAGACATCTAAAATATTTGTTTCATCGTCACTGAACCTTGGAAAAAAGATCCAAGCTTGAAAGTTATAGATAGATTGATCCTGGTTTGTCGGGATTGTCGTGCACTTTTTCGATTAAGCGCTAACAATTGCTTTCGAGACTCGGTGAGAAATATTTTCCTAAGGATTTTTGAAAATAAGAATAGAGAACGAAGTAAATGGAAGAAAAAAGAAAGCAATTGGTAAAACTAATTTTTCTTCTTAAGGGATCATCTAGGAAGTATATCCGCGCTATACGACCAAAACGTAAGCGAGACTGACATAGATTTTATGGATACCTTTTACTCAAAGTGAGGCAGTTCCGCCCCTCCTCGAGCGGTGGTAAAATGGGAAGAAAGAAAAAGAAGCTCCCAAAAATCCCCCTACAATATAGGGGAAGCTTCGATCCCCGCAGAAGTAAATTTGATATGTGCTTCCTTGAATTGAGGCAAGAGAGACAACCCGCCCGTCTTCTGATAGTTTCACCTAACTAGGTTGGTATATGTAGATGAAATCTCACCCAGTTTTGCACCATTTATCCTTCCTTTCCATAGGGGAGCCGAATGGGCGGAAACTACCACGTTCGGTTCTGGATTAGCGACTTATAACCATCTGTTGTCGTCGACTATAACCTTTAGCCTTCCAAGCTACTGATGCGGGTTCGATTCCCGCTACCCGCTGGTGATATTAAGAATCCCGGAGCCCTAGTCAAATTAACCCCCCCCCCGCGTGGATTGCGTCGTGAACAAACTGAAGCTTTAGTTTGTTCACGATTTAGGAGCTAATCCGTCGCCGTATCCATCACCAACCAAGAGGGGAAAGGAACAAACGTCCATCGTCTAATGGATAGGACAGAGGTCTTCTAAACCTTAAGTATAGGTTCAAATCCTATTGGGCGTAATTCCGTGTTTGAGGTGATTATGTCGGTGTGGATGAGGTGAAGTGGAAGTGGTCGGATGAAGCCCGGGAGTTATTCTATTCCCCGGGTGCAATCTACAACCCTATTACTCACTTCTCTTGCAATAGAAAAATCTCTGTTGACTCCTTAATTGCTTCTTTTAGAAGTGTTTCCGCCTGTTCTGTAGACACTTTCGTGGAACGAGTAATTTCACCAAATTGAGGTTTATTGGTTATTACGTACTCGCGTAGCTGAACCAGGAATCGTTTAACTTGTTCAACTTCTGGTACATCCAAATATCCGTTGACTCCGGTGTAAGTGGTGGCCACCTGCTCCTCTACCGATAATGGGGCTGATTGAGACTGTTTAAGCAGCTCACGCAATCGCTGACCCCTAGCTAACTGATTTTGGGTAGTCTTATCAAGATCGGAAGCAAATTGCGCGAAAGCCTCCAATTCTGCGAATTGTGCCAATTCCAATTTCAATTTGCCGGCCACCTGTTTCGTAGCTTTTATTTGAGCTGCGGAGCCTACTCTAGATACAGAAATCCCCACATTTATTGCCGGTCGAATCCCAGCGTTAAATAGATCTGCTGATAAAAAGATTTAGCCATCGGTGATAGAAATAACATTGGTGGGGATGTAAGCGGAGACATCCCCCGCCTGCGTTTCAACGATAGGTGAAGCCGTCATGCTACCTTCCCCTAATTGGATACTTAACTTAGCCGCTCTCTCTAAAGGACGGGAGTGTGGGTAAAAAACATCTCCCGGATATGCTTCTCGCCCGGGTGGTCTCCTTAATAGCAAAGACATTTGCCGGTAAGCTTGGGCTTGTTTGGAAGGATCGTCATAAATAATCGGGGTATGCTGCTTGCGATACATGAAGTATTCGGCTAAAGCTGCTCCTGTGTAGGGAGCAAGATATTGTAGAGTGGCTGGAGAATTCGCGGTCTCCGACACCACGATCGTATATTCCATGGCGCCGCGGTCTTGAAAGGTATCCACTACCTGAGCCACAGAAGAAGCTTTTTGGCCAATGGCTACGTAGACACATATAACATTTTGACCTTTCTGATTCAAAATAGTATCTGTAGCTACTGCTGTTTTGCCAGTCTGTCTATCGCCGATAATTAACTCCCGTTGACCGCGACCTATAGGAATCATGGAGTCAATAGCAATGAGACCTGTTTGTAGGGGTTCGTATACGGAGCGTCTCGAAATAATCCCTGGAGCGGGGGATTCGATCGACCTAAACTCAGAAGCTGGGATTTGACCTTTCCCATCGATAGGTTGGGCCAAGGCATTTACAACACGACCCAAAAACGAGTTGCTGACTGGTATTTGGGCAATCTTTCCCGTTGCTCTTACGGAACTTCCCTCTTGTATGGTCAAACCATCACCCGTCAGTACGGCCCCAACATTATCAGATTCCAGATTCGGAGCGATCCCTACTGTACCATCCTCAGATTCCACCGATTCGCCAGCCATTACTTTGTTGAGTCCATGAATACGGGCAATCCCATCTCCAACTTAAAGTACAGTACCAATGTTAACAACTTTCACTTCCGGGACATACCCCTCAATTTGCTTGCGGATAATGCTGCTAATTTCGTCAGGTCGAATGTTTATTACCATTTTTGCAAAAAAGAAATATTACTGGAAGGGGGAGAAGTAAAAATGAAACCTGTTTCATAATGAGATGGTAGCGAACTTGGAACTAATCGGATTTGTTTTTCATAGCTCTGAACAGGCCGATGTGATAATCAATCATTCGCAAATGCAGTTGATTATCCAGACGACTATTTAGACTCTCTAGAGCCCTTTCGGACGCTAGTCGAGAAACTTGCTGCCGAACCTGCTCAATAGCGCGTTGCTTCTCGAAACGAATTGCATAATTTTTACTATCTTCCAATCCCTTTAAATCTTCGTCGGTTGCATCAACGAGATCGCGCTGTTCCCTGTCCATCTGCGTAAGTCCATTGATTCGGATCTCATCCGCTTTAACTTTTGCTTGCTGCAGGCGAATACGAGCCTTCTGAAGTTTTTTAGTAGCTTCTTCGTGACGTTCCTCCGCATCCCGAATTGTATTCAAAATTGTTCTTTCACGATTCTCTAAGAAATTGATCAATGAAAGTGGATCAAAGATCTCCGATTCTCGGAGACTAATAATCTCTTCCCAAACCGAACATGGATTTTTCGATCCATTCGGCTTTCCTGCCCGTTTATACCGAAAAATCAAATCGGTAGAATCCAACAGATAATGTTTTCACACGCGGGCTCGCCTCCCTTTCTTATCTATTGACTAATGAGATTCATCTCAAATAGGCTTAGATGGAATAATCAATATTTGAAAAAAAAAAAGTTTGAGGACTCTCCCAGATAATTATTAATTACTTGAGAGCCGCTTTTTCCGAGTAGTATTCATCTTGTATGGGTTGTCTATTCAGCAAATTGAAGAAGATCGAGCTAAATCAACTCCGATATCTATCTATCTATATAGCTACCTATGTTAGGTATCTATCTCGAGAAATTGTACAAATCAAAGTATTCTTGATATGAGCGTCATATACCGAATGATGCGTCTCCAATCGCGATTTGGCTTACGCGGTAGGGGAAAGAAAACCCCAACTTTGCCAAGACTTTAAGCAATTTGGCTTTAACCATATTGACGACAGTCCCGAGAATCGGTCGATGGAAGTGAAAGTTTCATCGATTACACGGAATGCTCCGGTTCTTGCGTAACATTTATTTACAGGGAATTCGTCGGGGTTTTGCATTTCTGGGTGCAACTGAGGGAAACAGTTATCCCACTCGGATATACGACTCGCACACACCCCCTTTCCGTAGTAAAACAATATACCTAGTACTAAAATTAGGTTAATTAAGTTTATCTCCAAAATATTGGTATTTAAGCCAATACCTGCGGCAAAAGTCCAATCACTTGAGGGAGCAGCGATCTCACTTACACTTCTCGTAATCCTTTCCCTCCTGGAAGGTTTTGCAAGATTTAAACAACTTCTGGTCCGGCCTGGGGGGGGGGGATGACAAATCCGAATTCCGCAAAATCAAAATAAAATTGCGATGAAGACAAGATTTTCCGAGTCATTGATTTTGGCAACTCATATTGATTTGATTTACCCGATTTACTAAAACTTTTTAGTTCATAGGGGAGCGGGGAGTTACAAATAGACGCGGCAGGTACTCGGTTGGGTAGATGAAACAGCAATTTCCTACCAGGCCCCCCCCCTCCGAATTAGCGGTTCGCCGCTGATTTGGAAACAGTTTGGGGCGGGTAGGAGAGGGGGGGGGGGGGAACCGGGCTACTTCCTACTACTCTTTCTCTTATTACAAACAGGTTAAACAAATGGATTTGCAAATAACGAAGCTGGAGCTACAACTGATCCGTAAATTGTCAAAGCTTCCATGAAAGCTAAACTCAATAATGGAGTACCTCGTGTCTTGCCTTCTGCTTCTGGCTGTCTCGCGATACCCTCGACTGCCTGACCTGCAGCAGTCCCCTGGCCGACACCCGGGCCAATTGAGGCGAGGCCTACAGCTAACCCAGCGGCAATAACAGAAGCGGCAGAAATCAATGGGTCCGTATTAGTCTCCTCTTAATTTATTTACGTTAATCAATCTTGTTTCGCTGGGTACCAACTAGACTCGGCGCAACGAAGACTTTCCAGTGAACGCTAATCGGGAAATCAATTCTACATGAATCTGGTCAAAACTAGTAATGTGGTGTAACATAATGCCCATATACCTAAGGTTCAATTCGGAACAGTAATCAAGCACAAGAAGGACGCATCTACTTCCTACGTCGATAGATGCTCCTTCCTGCCTAATTTAATAAAATTGGATCATAAAAAATTTGAGTATTTGGTAATACTAATTATCATCTACCGAAACACGCCTATTCTAGTTTCAGTGCAAGTAATATCTAATCACTTCATTTGATACACCGTGACAACAAGTGTAACTGAGATCTAAACCGGTTCAAATGGGAGACGCGAAAACGACATAAATTGCTTCTCAAATACTTTGTGTATTCTCTCTTAATAATATAAGCCTGGCGGTGAAAATAATTACTTCTCCCTCATTCAAGATATTAAATGGCTTAAATTAAATTTGGAGGGCCATGCGGGAGTTCTAGTTCCTAATCCCTCCCCCCGCTCCTCCTTCTTATCGCTACCCGGAGTGGAGGGGGAGACAACACGGATCTCGTACTGTTACAGCATGATACCACGGAAACGGCTTTTTTCCACTACAGCGACCCAATGAATGGTTCTCAGAAAGATTAGTTTGTTGCTACCATATTCTTTTGGAATGACTCATTCCAACTAAATTAATGGTGGCCCTCCGTAGATTCCCCGATATAAGCTGCAGCCGAAGTGGCAAAAATCAAAGCTTGTATGGCACTTGTAAATAAACCTAAAGGCGTCATGGGTACAGGAACAATTGAAGGTACTAAGGAGACGGGAACAGCTACTACCAACTCGTCAGCCAAAATATTACCAAACAGTCGAAAACTAAGCGATAGGGGTTTGGTAGAATCTTCCGAAATATTGATAGGTAGTAGTACCGGAGTTGGCTGGATATACTTACCGAAGTAACTAAAACCTTTCTTATGTAAACCTGCGTAAGAATGTGCTGCTGATGTAGGCAAGGCTAGCGCGACAGTAGTGTTGATATCGTTGGTAGGTGCAGCCAACTCTCCGTGGGGTAACTGAACGATTCGCCAAGGAAACAGAGCGCCAGACCGATTGGAAACAAAAATGGATGAAAACATCGTTCCAATAAATGGAACCCGGGGACGGTATTCCTCTTCCCCCATCTGGGTCCTAGTTAAATCCCTAATAAATTCGGGAACATACTCGATGAAATTCTGGCTGCCAGTCGGTATGGCTTGCAGATTCCTGGTAGCTACAATAGGTAGAGCCAACAACAAGGCGATGACGACCCAGGAAGTTACAAGAACCTGTGCATGAACTTGGAAATCTCCTACTTGCCAATAAGAGTGTTAGCCTACTTCTACACTCGATACTTGATACAGATCATCAATCCCATAAATTCGGAGTTGCTCGATGTGCGTAATACCCCCCTCTCAATAGAGATAATTATCTAAAATAGTTAAGTTGATCGCTACAAATTCTCTTTTCTAAACTAGCAAAAGCAAGTTACTTTCTGATGGAATTAGGCGATATCCCCAATTACAGCATAAATCCCTTGCTACTTCATTACAAGTTGTTGTAGCCCTGCCGCCTGTCAATTTACCTCGCAGAACTTTGCGTTTGAACGACCTTCACAAATAGCTAATGTTGGTTTGTCCAATATCCATCGGATTGAGGGTCGCGCGTCGTCATTACCGGGGATTGGGATATCTACAAGATCCGGATCGCAATCTGTATCGACGACACAAATTGTGGGAATACCTGGAATAATACATTCCTTAGGGGCGATAGATTATTCGTGTTGATCAGTAATTGTCGCAATATCGGGTAAATCTGACATATATTGAATTCCGCCTAGACACTTTCTCAGTTTAAATAGTTATCCCCTCAAAATCGCCGCCTCTTGCTTCGGAAGTCAGTCGAACCCTCCTGTAGCTTCTCCGTTTTGTAAGTATTGAAACCTACGAAGACGCATTTCCGTAGTGAACCAATTTGTTAACGTACCGCCCAACCATTTTTCATTTACATAGTGGCATTGGGATCTCATTGCGGCTGATGCTATCAAATCAGCTACTTGATGTTTTGTACCAACCGTTGGGAATTCCTTTCCCTCCGCTGCTGCATCAAATACCGAATCACAGGCTTCAGATGAAAGACGAGCAGTCTGAGTTAGATCGAGGATATGAACACCCTTCCGTTCTGTAAATATATAAGGTGACATCCTGGGATTCCATTTCTGGGTTTGGTGACCGAAGTGGATTCCCGCTGCCATCATTCCTTCCAACTCGATATTCCAATTTTTCTGTTGCATTTTTCCCCCAGGTATAAAAAGCTGCAAATTCGTTTCATTTTAACTAAATTTGATAAATTATTACAATCTGATGATCAATTTTGCGGGTTGAAACGCGCAGGAACTTCACTTAGTATCGAGTAACCCCTTATCTTATCTCAGGATTAAGATAAGGGAAGGGTCGGCTCAATCCCTTATGAATGAATAAATTGGGGTCGATATTTAGCTTCTCGTGATAACCAAATAGATCACATTTTGCTCGCCAATTTGGGTTCTTGTTATTCCCATCTATTGCCAAATGAAACCCTTTTCGTTTATTCACTTCTAGTTGGCAAACGATTTCTGGACTACCTGTTCCAACGGGGACGACGTCACCGAGAATAACGTTTTCCTTCAATCCCTTTAACCGATCGATTCGACCACGGAGAGCAGCTTTGGCCAATACCCGCGTAGTTTCTTGAAGACTCGCCTCTGATAAAAAACTAGTAGTATTAAGGGATGCTTTTGTCATTCCCAGTATAATAGGTTCATAGAAAATCGGTCTCTTTAATACACGATTCATCCGTTCCGCCTGTGACAACTCGACAAGCTCACCAGGAAAGAAGACATTGGTTATTCCGTCTTCTGACGCTACGACCCTTGACGTCAGCTGTCTAATAATAATTTCTAGATGTTTGTCGGATATTTGTACTCCTTGAGATTCGTAAACTTCTCGAATTTCATTGATTAGAATCAGTTGGCAGCGTTCCATACTTGTTCCGGCACCTAGAAAGTGACTCCATAGGTTCCCAATTAATCTCGTAATACCCCGATTCCATCTACCGAAAAGATCTTCGATTCTTGCTGGAATACAAGCGACGGAACGAGACTCGAGCAGCTGCTCAACCTTCGGAAGACCCTGAGTGATGTCTCCAGATTTCAATCTATCATATGGTAATGTTATTAATGTATCTCCCTCCCCAACGGTGTCTCCAGATATCTTGTGGGGAGTTGCTCCCCGGGTCGCCAGCAGGGTCCTACCGGTTCTGACTAGTAAGTAATCTCGGTGAATGACTACGACCTGACCGGACTGGGGAAATACATTACTTTTACAGAAATATCGACTTTCGCTGATTAGTAGTCCCAGACTAATTAACAGGATTCCCTGATTGAAAAATTTTGACGTCAAAAAAATAGGCTTTTCCAATAAAAATCTATTTAAAAGAGGATTTATAGGACATTTCAATATTAATTTGGTTTCGTCAATTAAATACCGATGTCGGTGTTCCGACGTATCTGTCGAATAATCGAGGAAATAATTTCCAAAGAAGGAAGCTTTGCTACTCAGTGCCAAATGGGGAGTAGCTGAGAAGTAGGAAATTGCGTGTGAAGTCCCTAATAGACCTACCTCTTCAAAATTTAATTGGCAACAAGTGAAGCTTGATTTTTCAAATTTAACCCACCTCTCTTCAATATTTAGATTTGGGGACTTTCCCGAAAAAGAGTCATATCTAGAACTGAATGAAACGTTTCTGGGACTCCCGTCCGGGCTGCCTATACCTGATTCCGATCGAGGGAAGTATTCTCCAACTCTGTTCTCGTAGTTACTACTGCTTGAATCAGCGGGGGATTTTTTACGATAAAAGTCAAACGGTGACAAAGTTAAGAAAGATGCACCACGTCCTGGCACCGAATGAACAGTAATGCTCTGATATTTGGGAACTAAATCGTTGCCATCGTTGGATAGATTGACTTGAGTGAGAAAGGGCTTGTCGACAGACACCAAATTTTGGGAAACCTGACCGACCCCGAGCCTTCGTGCAGAGGGATACGCCACCAAATTAACCTGAAGAAAAGTACTGAGGATATTATTGATTCCCACACTGGTGAGAGATAAATAATTCTTTTTCGTAGAAGGGGTCTCATGGAAGTGTCTTTGCCGCCCAGCCACTAAAAAAGTTCGAATTAATTGAATAGTCGCGTGATTAATCATTTTGATTTCCTCACCATTTCTATGGGAGATACATAGAAGGGTTTGAGCTTTCGTACGTTTCTGCGTTTTCGGCTTATCGGCGCAGAAGACTCCTTGTACCAAAGAATCGTTAGATACATCGTATTTAACAACTGGTCTTACCGGGACAGAGGTCTTTCTTCTCCTGTAAAGTGTAACCGATTGGAGGTAAACCCAACCCCCGGCTTTGATTCCATTAGGAATCGTATTACCTAACTCCATTAGATTAACATTTTGTCTGGGTATACTAGTTATCTTCTCCGGATTGTGGATATATCCGGGTAATACTCTTACCATAATACTGTTTGTCAATGTCTTTTCGATTCGGATTAGTCCACCTACTTTACTACTAATAGTATTAGTTATTCGCGTGCCTTCTTCTACAATAGTATTGTTTGTTACCAAAATAGATGATGGAAATTCGTATATAGGATAAACCTCCTCGGGAATTAAGAAGGAATTACCTCCTCTGACTACTCTATACCATGAGCCGGAAGTCGTCTCTTCCGCCTTACCGTCAAAAGGAAATTTTTCTCTATCGATGGGTTCCACTTCTATGGTGCCATATGTTATAATCCCCGAAACACCAGTTTGATACTCGAATTTTTCGTAGATGGCAAGGATATCACTTCCATCCGAAATGCTGTTTAATTGAACATCAATGCTTGCAAAACGTGATTCGTTAAAATTTCCCTGCTGCCTCTCCAACAACAGAGAAACGGATTCAGTTTTTTTGGACCGCTCCACTTCGATATTAGATAGAATATAGTTAGATGTTGGGGGTTTTGGCCAATTCAGAAAACATTTTGGATTGCTTCCAAATTCTCGGATACCTTTTCGAGAACCTTCGCGGTTGGCGGCATCAATTTCTTCTTCGCCAATTCCTTCAAAGTAATCGCACCTCCTCTCGATAAAATTGGGCTTGGTACCGACTTTATCCCGATCTTTGTGAAACAAACAGTTTTCGTCGGAATTGTTATAAGCTCCTGAAAGAATCCGGATATGGCCCGCCTCGCATACGACACGAATGGGATTGTCGATGCAGTCGCGGACATGCCACGCAAATTTACTCCAGTGAATCTCCCCTTTTAGATTTGGATAGATAGCTTTTTGAATACGTTCTTTAAGGGGAAACTCTTTGGCTCGTACTTCCGCTATGATTTGCTGCGCCTCGACATACTGACCGTTTCGAATCATAAGTAGACTTTGAGCTGGGACGACGAAATAATGTACATCGCCGCAACTCCTAATAACAACGGATAAATCATTTCGACACATCCATGCAGGATGCCCATGTCGCGTACGTGTGGGGTAAACCAGTCTCCCATCGGAATTAATAAGTCCATTAAACGGAATTCGTACGTATTCTGCAATATCGCCCGTAAATACCCCACCTGTATGAAAAGTTCTTGATGTTAATTGAGTTCCCGGTTCCCCAATGGATTGACCCGCGATGATGCCAACAGCTTCCCCCAATTCTACTAAATCATAATGAGCAAGACTCCGACCATAACGCCACTGACAAATCCGGAAAATGCTTTTACGTGTCAAAGGAGATCTCACATATATTGGCTGCGCCGATGCCACTGAGTTACTAGCCAGTCCATCACTGATATCTTGATTACGGGTGGCAATACATCTAACATCCCAATAGACATTATCTGCCAGCACACGTCCAACCAATTTTTGACGTGATATTGTTCTAATAGATTCCCGCTTCTCTTCGGTGATACTCAGCAAGGCAATGCTTTTGGTAGTTTCGCAATCCTTCTTACGTACAGCAATGTGTTGGACCACTTCAACGAGTCTGCGTGTTGGGTATCCGGCGTCGGAAGTTCGAACGGCGGTATCCACAACCCCCTTGCGGGCACCGTAGCAAGAAATGATATATTCTGTCAGGGATAGGCCTTCGCGGAGGTTTCTTCGGATGGGTAGATCAATTACTTGTCCCCGGGGATCCGACATCAATCCCCTCATGCCAAGCAACTGATGAACTTGGGATATACTTCCCCGGGCCCCCGAAAAAGACATCATGTGGACTGGATTTAAAGGATCGATCATTTTGAAACTTGGATTCATTTCGCGTTTTGGGCATTCGCTTGTGGCGTACCAGGCTTCAATTGATTGACGTAATTTCTCTACGGCATGCAGACTTCCGTAGCGATAATGCTGCTCCGAGACGTAACCTTATTTCTCAGCGTCTTGTACAAGCCATCCTCTGGATGGTACTGCTAGGAGGTCGTCGATGCCCAATGAGACAGATGCTTTCGTAGCTTGCTGAAAACCCAAAATCTTAACTTGATCCGAAATATTTGTTGTAGATGCAATTCCAAAACAAACGACTAACTTGCCGATGAATCGCCTCGTCGCAACTCTATCCATCGTTTTATTGCAGAATGGTAATTCAGTTTGATCCGTCATTATAGAAACCTCAACTTATATATCTTTTTATCTCGCGACATTTATTAATCAATAATTTGAATTTAAATGATTTATTAATTATTTATTAAATATATTTATATATAAGAGATTGTTCATTCCTCATTTTTGTGGTTAGATATAGGCATTTCGTCTTGCGTCACTATATCTGGTACGGACGAAGTAGCACACAAAGAAGCTTTTGACACACCTTGCATCGCTTCCTTTAATTGCTGGTTAAACAAAATGCGACCAGCCGTGGTAGGTACATATATACCTGAGATATATCCCTTCCTACACTTTCTAATCTGGTAATTATCATAAGAGTGAAGAGAGGTTCCCAAGGATTCATATTGAGATTCAACGGGTAATTCACGAATTTTTGAACTAATCATTTCCAAATTAATTTCCCACCGAAGCCACAAGGAACTACAAAAATCGATTTGATTTGATTCCTTGGCCCTGAGTACGTCGTGGTAACTACCGAAACAGGGTATTCCGGCAGGGTAGGTATAACTTCCTTCCACGAAAACGGAATGCCTGTTTCCATAGATTCCTTGCTTATTCCCAATTGTTGGTACATAAAGACCGAGAAGCATGTCTTGACTCGGGACAGATACAGAATCGCCGGTAGCGGGGGATAACAAATTTATGTGTGAAAACATCAGAAGACGAGCTTCAATCTGAGCTTCGAGAGATAGGGGCACATGAACGGCCATCTGATCTCCGTCGGGATCTGCGTTAAACCCCCCACGAACCAATGGATGCAAACGAATAGCACGTCCTTCTATTAAGATGGGTTGGAATGCCTGTATACCTAGCCTATGTAAAGTAGGTGCTCGATTCAGCAGTATGGGATGACCCCGCATAACTTCCCGAAGAACTTCCCATATAACGGGATCTTCTTTTCGTATCATACTCTTAGCCGCCCGTAGATTACAAGCGAGATGTCATCCGATCAAATTACGAATTACAAACACTTGGAAGGGTTCGATTGACATTTCTCGGGGTAATCCACATTGATGTAATGAAAGAGATGGGCCTACGACAATAACGAAGCGACCTGAGTAGTCAACCCGTTTTCCGAGCAAATTCCCACGAAATCGTCCTTCTTTGCCCTCAATAACCTCTGAAAACGACTTGTAGGGTCTGTTATTTATATCCCTCATCGGTTGTCCACGTATACCATTATCGATGGGAGCGTCTACAGCTTCTTGAATAAGTCTTTTCTGGCAGACGATTAATCCCTCTGGCGTGAATTCACTCCCCGATAAGAATTCAGCAAGAGTATTATTTCGATGAATTATCTTTCTGTAAAGCTCATTAAGGTCGGAAGTAACTAATTCGCCCTCATACGATTCAACTATTGGCCTCAATTCAGGTGGGAGAACCGGCAAGAGATCTAAAACCATCCACTCTGGTTTTAGATTTGTCCGTAAGAAATCCTTGGCTAATTTCATCCGTCTGACCAAAAGATCTTTCCTCCTTTGAATTGTCCGGTCTTCCCACTCATTCCCAACGGGCCTTTGCTTCGCTGGCGCCTGCCACTCCAAATATGCACGATCCATAACATCTTGCAGATCCAAACTAGTTAATCCCTTTCTGACGGCATCCCCCCCAGTGGCGATTTCGTTCCCTTGAAGCGTTTCATAATTTCGAGTGGAAAGAAAAATGGGGAGTATGTTTCTCCAGGATCGGTCTTCGTAATTGAACAAACCCCGCAATCTCAATAAGTTGGGCCTTTCGGCTACGGGCCTAGCAAGAAAAAGATTGGGATAGGTCGGGTGGCGCCCCCCCCCCCTAGAATCGGACACGAATGTTTCCTCTCATCCGGCTCAAATAACTAAACGTCAAATTGTTTCAATTTGACGTTTTCAAGACGCGGTAATGCCGTCTCGTCAAAGATGAAGTAGTTGCTCATTACTCGGGTTTCAACTTGTTTTTCTCGAGTAGTCTTGGACCCTCCGTATTGAGCGATCTACCGAAAGAGAAGTAGTTTTTTCTTTCCACATTTCTTTTTCGATTCAGTCGTAGGCTGGAGATATTTCCCTTGTTCCCAATGCGATCACTTTCCTCTTTGGGTTTCCACTCCACTTCGATGGCTATTAATTTAATTGAATAGAAAAATCGATGCGATGATTAGAATTTCATAGCCATATATAGAAGATACTACTTGGAAAATTTCTTCCGGGAAGGGGGGAAAAACCAAACGATTATGTTGAGAAGCACTTGAATTTTATTCTATCAACTGAAATGAGAGTATTACGAAGCCCAATCGTTGGATTTTTCACCAGAAATTAACCATGGAGGGGGGTCCCCATTCTGTACGCGGTAGTTTTTATCCCGAGTTAGACAATATTCCTCGATCGACGCGAGGGACATGTCGGTTGGAGGCCTCCCACTTTTGTATGGGATGACAGCTTATAGCCAACTGTAATGATCAACACATACAATCGAGTCACGCATCGCAATATACTGGGCTTTCCGATTCTTTAAGAGGTTTGGCAAGTGGATTTGCAATATAACTAGGGATTCGTTTTGAGAACCACACATGGGTTACCGGACACGCGAGTTTGATGTATCCCATTCGGTATCTTCGAACCCGGGAGTCGGTAAACCCAACCCCACAATGTTTGCAAAAATTGGAATACTCCCCTTCGTTATCGACAGATCGATAGTTTCCACACGCGCAGACGCCGCTTCTTATGGGTCCGAGTATCCTTTCGCGAAATGAGCCATCTCTCTCCGGTTTATGAGTCTTGTAATGCAACGTGTAAGGTTAATCAACTTGCCCGACGACGTCTCCATTGGGTAACTCCCTCTCAGCCCAACCACGAATCTGTTCGGGGGAAGCCAGTCCAATCCGAAGCTGTTGATAATTAGCTCGATGAATCGTAATAGAAAAAGTTTTGATTGATTATTAATGAAAGAAGTTTCAATTGGATATCAAATATTTTCACTCTCCCTCTCCAAATCTTCTTCAGTTATAAAATTGTGCTCCAGGTTTAAACCCATGCAACGTAACTCTCGAACTAGCAATCGGAAAGACTCTGGAACGGTATTGGGTTTGTAAACAGGTTTTCCGGTCATAATTGCACTAGGTACCTTGTAACGAGCCTGAATATGATCTGATTTAGTCGTAAGCATTTCTTGCGACGTGTAAGACACGCCAAAACCCTCCAAAGCCCGGACTTCCATTTCTCCAACCCGCTGCCCCCCTCGTCTCGATCTCCCCTTGAGGGGTTGCTGCGTAACAAGTGCGTAAGGTCCGCTGGATCGTGCATGAATTTTATCGTCAACCTGATGAATCAATTTCATCATATAGGCTTTTCCAGTTGTAACGGGTTGCGCGAAGGGATCACCCGTTCGTCCATCGATCAATTGGCTCTTTCCAGGGTGATCGGGTTCAAATAGCCACGGATTAAGAGTACTTGCACTTGCTCTACAAGGTTCTGAAAATACTAGTTTTCTAGAGGCTTCCCGTTCGTATCTCTCATCAAAGGGTAATATACGGTAATGGGTTTCTGGAAACTCCCCGGCTAACCCAAGTAGGCATTCGAAAATCTGTCCCACATTCATTCATGAAGGTACTCCTAAAGGACTTAGTATCATATCGACTGGCGTACCATCTTGCAAATAAGGCATATCCTGTCTGGGTAATATTTTTGACACAATACCTTTATTTCCATGTCTACCAGCTATCTTATCACCTACTTGTATCTTACGCTTCTGCAGTATATAAATGTGAATAACTTCTGAATCGTTCGAGGTATCGTCTTCGGGGTAGACCCACCTGACGTCAGTGACTCGACCTCTTCCACCAATTGGAACTTTCAGACAGCTTTCTCTTGCGTTAACTAGTTGGATACCAGAAATGGCTTGTAATGATCTCCCCTCTGGAGCACGTGATGAATCTGCCCCCTCCTGGGGCGTCGGTTTACCCACCAAGGCATCTCCCGTCTCTACCCAAGATCCCGACTCTACGAGCCCATTATCGTCTAGGTGTCGAAGTGTATGACTATCCAATTGAGGTATTTGCTTGGTAACCCTTTCAGGACCCTGATTTGTTACGCAAACTTCAACTTCGTGTCTCTCGATGTGAAAAGATGTGGAGATGTCTTCGTATATTGGGCGTTCACTAATCAACACCGCATCTTCAAAATTGTATCCTTCCCACGGCATGTAGGCCACTAGGATATTTCTACCTAAAGCTGATTCCCCCCTGGCGGTTGCTGCCCCATCCGCGATGACTTCCCCGCGTCTCGGTAATTCTCCCGCCAAAACCGTAGACTTTTGGTGTATACAGGTATTGCTGTTGGAACGCTCATATACTTTTAATTTGTTACTTACAACATGTAAAACCGCATTATTATTACTGCCTGTCGCTTCATCGATTGATGATAGTTCAACTGTATTACCATCAATACATCGGATTTATCCTTCTCGTCCAGATACAACTACACTTCCCGAATCTGAAGCTACTTAACTCTCTAACCCAGTCCCTACGAAGCATCTTTCGGGATTAACCAGTGGAACCGCTTGACGTTGCATGGTAGAACCCGTTAAGGCGCAGTTCGCGTCATTATGCTCAATGAATGGAATAAGAGAAGCTCCGATAGAGAAATAATGTAAGGGATGAATGCTTCGAAAATCAACTTGTTCCCAAAGGACGTTGATAAATTCTTGTTGATATCGAACCGGTATGAGTTCCTCCCCTCTAGTTCTCCATTGGGATATTAGCGAATTCTCAGTTGCTATTCGGTAGTAATCATCTTCAGCGGGAGATGAATCAATTAATTGCTCCTTTTCAGATGATTCCGACATTTTAAGGTATGGGCTATGCAAAGAGCCGGAATTACTAATTTCTGCCTGAATAGCTAGTGACGAAATAAGGCCAGCATTCATGCCTTCCGATGTTTCGATGGGGCAGATACGGCCATAGTGACTAAAATGAATATCTCTAGCTTGAAAACTGGCGGTTCGGCGTGTCAACCCGCCAGGACCTACGGAGCTTAATCTTCGTTTATGAACCATTTCTGATAATGGGTTGGTTTGGTCTAGAAATTGTGATAGGGGGTGTGATCCAGAAAACTCCTTGAAAGTTGCTATTACTGGTGCAGGCGTCACTAATCCCCGGGGCGTTATCGCGCGTTTGCGCCTAACGGCCCTAGAAATATTTTGTCGAATCGAATTCTCCAAACGGTTTAGGGCCAATTTCAATTGTTCTTGAGGCAAATCCGCTACAGATCGAACACGTCGATTTTTCAAGTGATCTATGTCGTCGAGGTTGCCTATTCCGTAGCTGATTTCTATTGAGTGATCTGCGGCTGCTAATACGTCTTGGGGTAGCAAAAAATGTTCCGTTTCGGGTACATCAAGGGTTAGTTTGATGTTTAGATTTCGTCGACCAATCCGCCCCAACTCACATCTATGCTGGAAAAACCTCTTCTATAACTCTTTGAATATAGATTCCGAAAATGAGATATCCGCGTCTGTGGCAGAGTACGGGTGTTTGTAAAGCTCCGCTATAGCATCCTCCGACGATTCGATGGCCCCTTCTTGTTTTTTTAACATATTTGAAAAAATCTTGGGATAACGAACATTTTGCAAAATATCTCCTTTGTTTAACCCCATAGCTACTAATAAGATCAAAATTGATATCTTTTTCTTCTTGCTAATGCGAACCCAAATTTTATCTTTCCTATCCATCTCTGGTTTGAATCTCCCTCCCCGATCCGAAATTACAGTGCTAGTATACGTGGAAACTCCTTTCTGATCGGATTCCCGGTTGTAGTAAATACCGGGACTTCTCAAGATTTGATTGACTAAAACTCTGGCAACCCCATTGATAATAAACGTTCCTTTGGAATTCATCCAAGGAATAGATCCGGGCCGCACGTCTTCTTCCTGTATCACTCCATCTCTGCTACGAGTCAATTAAACTGGTACATATAGATCAGATGAGTATGTGACACATTGATACGCGGCATCTCTCTCCTCGACTGAAGGTTGCGTTAATTGGTACCGTTCACTAATAGATCAGAATTCGACTTCCTTATCTGTATCTTCAATTTTCAAAAAATTTTCAAATTCTTCAAGCAATCTTTCGTGAACAAATCGATTAAACCCTTCAAGTTGAATTTGTGCAAGTTCTGGTAGTACGGGCATCTTTTTTTTCTCCTAATCTAATAAAGTGATACATCGAGACCCACCCTCAATTAGAAATATATTGATTAGATTTCTGTACCTTCAATTTTCTACGTATAGGACACTCCAAACCCTAGCCCCCAAATCATTTGAAATCAAATTATTTCCTGTTTTTTTTTTATCCGCAAAGTGATTGCGAATGAAAATATGGCGACAAATAAACAAAAAAATGTAGAGAAAGTTATACTGTATCCTCCGCGGCAAATTTTTGTACCAAAAGTTAAATCTCTTCCACGGTCTGGAAACGAAATAAATCTGTGCGATCCGGATTTTGTAAACTTACGCACCGCTTAATTAAGCAAGCCCTTTCGTATCAAAATTGGTCGAAATACTTACGTATTCAAAAATGAGATAAGCGGCCGATGAGAGAGAAAACTAAGAGATACGTAGCGGTAAAGTGGGTTTGGCAATTATACCATATCGGGAATTTTGGTTGCCAGGAAAACTTAAAAAAACAGGCGGATGTTCTCCCTCTCATTCGATAGGGATTTAGCGCCATCAACGACTTCAAGCTTAGTTCAAATCTACAGAAAGAAGCTACTCGCTAAAAAAGGGTTACATTTTGGGAACATTTTAAACCTGTGTAAAATCATTACTGATATAATGGTAGATAGATCTGATTACTTCTCGCGATTATTCGTCGTTGTCGAAGCGGGTATCCCCCCCCCCCCGCCGAAAAAGAAGATTGCCGAGTCATCGTTGACTCCGGGGCAATTGATACATAGACTCGAATCAAATTAATTATTGGGATTGTAGTTCAATTGGTTAGAGCACCGCCCTGTCAAGGCGGAAGTTGCGGGTTCGAGACCCGTCAATCCCGATAAAATCCAACGAAATGTACTAGTTCAAATATCAACCTACAGCCTCGGGCTTGGGTCGAGCTGGATTCGAACCAGCGTAGGCGTTGCCAGCGGATTTACAGTCCGTCCCCATTAACCACTCGAGCATCGACCCATAATTTGTGAACATTTGCATTTTGCCTCATGGGGTTACCGACTTTTAACAAGTCGAATCTGATCCCTATTGGGTAGGAATCGCCAACGAAATAGAAATAAATTTCATCGATATGATCAATGAGGTTCTCAGAAGATGAATACCCCCAGGGGAATTCGAATCCCCGTCGCCTCCGTGAAAGGGAGGTGTCCTGGGCCTCTAAACGATGGGGGCCCGATTACCTTTTATTATAATAAAAGCATTCCTTACAAATTGTCAATCTAGACATAGACAAATTAGCAAGTAAGTAACGAGAAAACCATTTTTCTTCCAACAATCTAAATTGTTGGATTAGACTAACCACTCAAATCAATCTTTGGTATCTTTTAACTTAAGTAAATCAATTATAGCAATTAATCAATTAATTCGAAGCGGAGGCAGGCTGCTACTGCGCAAAAACGAAGAATAGGTATTCCCGAGATTTCATTTCATGATATACTACGTAATCGATATTGAAGATTGTAATCGATATTGAAGATTTGACTTCGATACTTTTTTCTTATCTGTCACCAACCAAAGATTCGGTCGACCCGACTAATTGAAACTAGATGGTTCATAATAGAGTCCGAGAGTTTTTCTCAATAAAACCCACTCGAGCTATTTTCCAACTGATGATTTGAACTACCAATACGGAAGTAAATATTCTTGCGTTTGTAGCCACCGCACTTTTTATTCCAATCCCAACAGCCTTTCTACTTATTCTCTACATCCAAACGGCCGCTCAGAATAACTAGTAATTGGTAACGACTACCAGTTTGTCGATAAATCTTCGTATGCAGGAGCAAATAAGAGTGGAAAAAAAAGCAGGGGACGGGACACTGTTTGCTCCCTGTAAAATGGAGCGATATGCAAACTGTTATTTCTATTCCGTACAGAATTCTCATGCTACCCGGTTGTCGCTGGTAGCAACTTATTACTAACTTAGCGCCCCTTCCCGATTAGCTCTTTTTATGTCAATTGGCAATTGGATTCTGTGATTTTATGTCTCGTTTATATTTCTTTAACTACCACGCGTTACGCATTATTTGCGAATAGAATTGCCCAAAATTGATAGATCAAAAAAAATGATCTATCAATTTCTACTTTTCATTAGATTACCCCTGCTCGTTACAAAACTGGGTTCTACCCAGTGATTAATATCAGGTCTTGGGCTAGACTACTCGGATTTACTCTTCCGCACACCTCTTCGAAAGAGATGAATCAATCTAAGCAAACCAAGCAAAACGAAGTGAGGTATCCGAACCGGAGGTATGATCTTAGGCTTATGTCGGGTGTATTTATTTCGGGTGTATATTCATCCCCTGTTTCTTGCTCCGGGCGTAGTCACAACATTAGACAAAACAATTGAATATTAAATTAACGACGGGATGAACTAACAACAACCGGGATAAGTTCCTCCCGACAGTGAAAAAATAAAAATAAAAATCAGTCTACTAGATTACCAAATTCACCCAATTTGTTGTTTCAATTTCTAAATTGACAAATAATTTAAATGAATTTAAGTTAATTGGAACTCTCCAAGATATTTGCTTCTTTCTTTCCACCCATAAAATTCACTTATTTATCTCTGTCCTCCCCCTTTTTCATAGGAATATTTTTTAGACGTACTCGTGTGTGTAACTAATACTCAAAAATACTGATTGAAAAATATTTGTGTATCTATGTCCGCGATGTATTGAGCAAATTACATTGTATTGGATGGAAAAATAAATCGCACTGAAGCGGAGAGATAGAAAAACAGGTAAAAGGAGAATGAAAAACAGGTAAAAGCCATCAGTTTACCCAAAATATTTGGGGAATTTTTTAATCGACCTGATGTAAAGAAATTTATGAAATCAATGAGTGACGATGATTGTGGGCGAGGGTAGACAAAATGAATTGAATAAAAAGCTGCTGCATCGGGCTTTTTTATAAAGAAACAAAATCTGGGATGGGGAAAACACGAATCGATGGTCTTACCGCAACGACGCGTATCCCCCGAATCAGGCTGGTAAAGATCCGATTAACCGTTTGTTACAATCCGCTTCTTCCCCGAACTACAAGTGAGAGGGAAAATGTAGAAATCACCGTCAGGGCAGCCCAAGCTATAGTAACTAAGTCCGTAGTTGTAATTCCTATCTATTCACTCTCTCAATTTTTACTAATTGCTAATTACTTACAAATCTAGGCACAAGACAAAGCTTGAAGAAGCTTGAAACACGTTGTCAGTGAGGAGCAGACGCCTGCTTGATAGGATACCCCAACGGAAAAAAAAATACTGAGTAGGTAGAAACCTATTTTTTTTTTAATGGTACTGGTTGATGTTTCCCTCTTCAAGAGGTTTGGTGATTCGAATTTTCGTCTTATCAATTAATGATATACTCAATTGGGATTGTTTATGCGTGACGCATCGAGACACATGAAATGTGATAGGCTATAACAGACTATGGAGCACCTCAACCTGTATCCGATTTCGGCGCAGCAAACAATCCCCGGTAAAACCTGCCTAAATTAGTAAATCGAAGTAAACTAAGTAAATCTAGTTTATGTTTAGATACATGAAGATTTCTACGTTAGGCGACACCCAGATTCGAACTGGGGAATTGAGGATTTGCAGTCCTCCGTCTTACCGCTTGACTATATCGCCCCCCGCTGACTATTGGCGAACAGCCCCAACCGGGGGCAAAAAACACTGATCTGGCTCGTACTGTTCGGTAGCAAGTAGGGTATATGGCGGGTATGTCGTCGACGTGTAGCGATTCTAGACGTCTAGCAATTCTACTAGTAATAAGTGTACTACCCAGCGGAAGCATTAGCAAGTAGCTGCCCCCCCCCCCCCCCCATGCAGCAATTCGACTATGGCATATATTTGCCAGCAAAACGGCTACCCCAGGCAAAATAGTTTCATCTTGAGATAGCATTCAATTGGGGAAGAAAATTACTTCTTTTCTTTTAACCATTTGCCCTCATTTTTTTACTCTTCTCCTAGAAGAACTAAAAAAATGGATAAAATCCTGAAATTTTTAGGCATATTTATATACGTGACATATGACGTAACCCCCCTCTTCTGCAGGATAGGCGGATAGCGGGAATCGAACCCGCGTCATCTCCTTGGCAAGGAGATATTTTACCATTCAACTATATCCGCGTAATCCGCTACTTCATTTTAACACTGCAACAGTTTCTTAACATTTGGGAAACTCGCGTACGTATTTAGTTTATGCATGAAAAACTAACTTTATTGGTAGGAACTCGCATATTTATTCCTACCCCCTCAGGGGTTGAAATGAACTTTCTGTTGTAGCCCCCCTCTAGGGGTGATACGGGTGAAAATCTCACTTATTTGGCGTCTCCACCCGTAATTGACGGTGAATTACGAGAGGAGGAACCAAGACAACAAATATTTAAGAAATAAAAGAGTTGGGTATACCTACCAAAGAAACTGATCCAATCCATAACGAAGCCCCTGAAAAGACAATATTTTTGTTGCTGGACCAGCCGCCGGGGGATGCAAACGCGACGGGCACACCTACAACTAGTAGGAATGAGGTGGCAATTAATCCAAATAAAGCCAATTGGAACGCGATAGTCATAATTATAATTGTTTCCACATAAGAAATAAGTTGTTCGTACCATCCAATCCTCATCCGACGGAACTCTCGCCTCCGCCACAACTTACTCCGTTGACGGGGCGCGAATATCTCCCCCTAGTTGCCACTAACTACCTTAAGTTTCATGAGGTACTCGTTGAATAATAATTGGTTGGTTCGAATTCCGACATTCGGGATAATTTATCTGCAACAACTCCGCGTCGAGGGTTATTTCCACTCCGTATCTTTCGCGGTATGGGAAAATATCGGTCAAGAGAGAAGATCTATCCATCAGAATCTATAGATAGATAGGTAGATATTGACGACCTTTTTGCCTCTTATCAGAAGTATCTAAGAGACGTCATTAATACCTCCGAATATCGGTTGAAAAATCTGCCTTGTTGGGAGAGATGGTCGAGTGGTTTAAGGCTCCAGTCTTGAAAACTGGCATGGCGACGAAATGCCATCGAGGGTTCGAATCCCTCTCTCTCCTACTATTTTTACCAAATAATACTGGACAGAAGGGGCGACAGTTATTACTAGTCTTACAATTTCTTTTTTCTTCCACTAAACTGAAGAGAACTTGGTATTATCTATCATCAAAGACGATATCTATCTATCTATTCAAATAGATAGATAGATAGAGTTTACCTGGATGTAATGAGTCCGGCACTGACGTGAACACGTAGACCTACTAGCTATTGGTTTGCTAGCAAAAAAAAAGTAAATAGGCGAAGATTCCTCCCCATTTTACATCATCTCGACATATGTTTTCGAGTTTCAATTAAGGGGTGTCATAGACAAAACGGGTTCAGTATCGCGGTCAATTCCTTTTTCGAACCCGGCTGCGGCTGCGCGAGCCCTACCCGCGTGCCATAAATGACCCACGAAGAAGAAGAATCCCAGAACAAAGTGGGAAGTTGCTAACCAACTCCGGGGAGATACGTAGTTCACGGCGTTGATCTCGGTAGCTACTCCGCCTACAGAGTTTAGAGAGCCCAGGGGGGCATGAGTCATATACTCTGCGGATCGTCGCTCTTGCCATGGTTGTATATCCCTTTTCAACTTACCAAGGTCTAAACCGTTGGGACCCCTTAAAGGCTCTAACCAAGGAGCACGAAGGTCCCAGAAGCGCATGGTTTCGCCTCCGAAAATAATTTCCCCCGTGGGGGAACGCATCAGGTATTTACCCAACCCAGTAGGTCCTTGAGCAGAACCTATATTGGCACCGAGACGTTGATCCCTGACAAGAAAGGTAAAAGCTTGGGCCTGAGAAGCTTCTGGTCCGGTGGGACCGTAAAATTCACTGGGATATGCTGTGTTGTTGAACCAGACGAAGCAGCAGGCGGTGAAGCCAAAAATGGAAAGGGCTCCCAAACTGTAGGATGAGTAAGCTTCCCCGGACCATACGAAAGCGCGACGAGCCCAGGCAAACGGTTTCGTTAATATGTGCCAAATTCCACCGAAAAGACAAATGGATCCGAGCCATACATGTCCCCCGATAATATCTTCCAGATTATCCACACTTGCAATCCACCCTTCTCCCCCAAAAGGAGATTTGAGTAGATAGCCAAAGATAGCGTTAGGACTTAGGGTAAGATTCGTAATCTCTCTTACATCCCCACCCCCGGGTGCCCATGTGTCATACAATCCCCCGAAATAGAGTGCCTTGAAAACTAAGAGAAAAGCTCCGAGACCTAGTAGTATTAAATGAATACCGAGAATCGTAGTCATCTTATTCTTATCTTTCCAAGTATAACCAAAGAAGGGAAAGGATTCCTCCAAAGTTTCGGGTCCGATTAGGGCGTGATATATACCCCCGAATCCCAAAACTGCAGAGGAAATCAAGTGGAGTACTCCGGAAACAAAATAAGGAAAGGTATCGGTTACCTCCCCGCCGGGACCCACCCCCCAACCCAGAGTAGCCAGGTGGGGAAGTAGGATTAGCCCCTGCTCATACATAGGCTTTTCTGATACGAAATGAGCCACTTCAAACAAATTCATAGCTCCAGCCCAGAAGACAATCAGACCAGCATGAGCTACATGGGCACCAAGCAATTTACCAGACAGATTAATTAGTCGGGCGTTCCCAGCCCACCAAGCAAAACCTGTGGTTTCCTGATCGCGACCACCCAGCGAGAGGGTTCCATTAAAGAGCGTTTCCACGGGGTAAAACCTCCTCGGGAAATACAAGGTTTTCGTGAGGCTGATCCTGAGCTGCCATCCAGGCACGGATACCCTCGTTTAGTAAGATGTTTTTTGTATAAAAAGTCTCGAACTCGGGATCTTCTGCTGCGCGAATTTCCTGGGAGACGAAGTCGTACGCACGTAAATTAAGGGCGAGACCAACTACCCCGATAGCACTCATCCATAAACCTGTCACTGGCACGAATAACATGAAGAAGTGTAACCAACGTTTGTTAGAGAAAGCAACACCGAATATTTGGGACCAGAAACGATTCGCGGTTACCATCGAATAAGTCTCCTCAGACTGAGTTGGGTTGAACGCGCGGAATGTGTTTGCGCCATCGCCATCTTCAAATAGAGTATTTTCGACTGTAGCGCCGTGGATGGCACATAAAAGGGCGGCACCGAGGACTCCCGCAACCCCCATCATATGAAATGGGTTCAGAGTCCAATTATGAAAACCTTGAAAAAATAGAATAAATCGGAAGATGGCGGCTACGCCGAAACTGGGTGCGAAAAACCAACCGGATTGCCCCAAGGGGTAAATCAAGAATACGGATACGAAAACCGCAATTGGAGCGGAGAAAGCTATTGCATTGTAGGGGCGTAGTTGCACAGACCTTGCAAGCTCGAATTGGCGTAACATAAAACCTATTAGAGCAAAGGAGCCGTGAAGAGCAACGAAGGTCCATAAACCCCCCAATTGGCACCAACGGGTGAAATCTCCTTGTGCTTCAGGGCCCCACAGGAGAAGCAGGGAGTGGGCCAAACTGTTGGCAGGAGTGGAGACCGCGGCAGTCAGAAAATTACATCCCTCCAAGTAGGAACTAGCTAATCCGTGGGTGTACCATGAGGTGACAAAGGTTGTACCTGTGAACCAACCGCCCAAAGCGAAGTAAGCGGTGGGAAACAGTAATAGGCCAGACCAACCCACGAAGACGAAGCGGTCTCTTCTGAGCCAGTCGTCCATACTATCAAATAAATCTTTCGGTTCCTTGGAAGATTTTCCAGTGGCAATGGTCATGTTCATTCCCTCACTCGGCTCTTCAAACCATTTTTGGGTTCCCCTATTTTTTTCCTTCAAGCCACGACACGGTGTAGTTCCGTCCCTTCGGGGTAAGATAAGATTGGGCCACTACAACACTGGTCCCTTCCAAAAGTCATTTGCCGAAGCAGCATACTCCCAGGACAGGAGTTATTACACAAAAATGAGACTGATACATTTTTCAATCCCGGGGTTTTGGGGTTTTTCGCCCCCTCCACCGCCTCTTCGCCTCGCTTCTAGTTTTCTCTCCCCTCTCTCTCTTTTTTCTGTCGCTTTCGCCCAGCCGCTTCTCCTATTCCACTTTTCCACCCCTCTCTCTCATCTAATTCTAAATTTTAGGCATCTATTTTCTACTAATTACTTGATCCCGAACTGATCCCGTTTGTTACGTAGTTTTCCTAGAGGTGAGTGGGTAGACCTTTCTTTTCTTCCGAGACTTTGTTAACGTTAACCACCCCGCCACATTAATGGTACTTCGTGGTACCTCCTCGGGAATCCGACCTAGCAAAAGACAAATTCGTTTTCATGAATCTCTAGGGGAGAAATACTAGAGCAGCGTGAAGGGTTACATATATGGATATCTATCTAGATAGATAGATATCCATATATGTGGTATCCATTCCCCTCTCGAAATTATTTCGGTACTTATTTTACCAATCCGCAGTAAAAATTGAAAGCCTTTTTTTGTCCCGAATATCGGGAGTGGATGGCGGCGTGCCGCAGTTTAACCCCGAGCGGGGGATATTTCACAAATCTCAACATCGAACAAAGTGGTTCCTTTTTTATCATTTCGCCCCAAGCCCCGGCGGCAAAATCGTATCCAGGCATTGGAGGGGTATGACAAATAGGAGTGCTAGAGACTCGAGTAACTTTGGCTAGTAACGGAAAATTTTTTACATAAGCAAGAAAAAGACTGTTAGACTGTTATGTAATTTCCTTTTTTTTTACTCGGATTGGGTTATATTTATATATTTTGATGCTGAGAATTTCTATTCAATTCCCAATATAGAAGTAACAAAGAAGTTCCCGGCATTAAAAATTATATCTACCTCATTTTCTCATATTGTAAAAAGCGACACATTACCACATTACTCGGTGTGACAATATTACTTAAGTTGAAAATCGCGACAAAAAACAAAAAGATTTGACCAAGAAATTTAATTTCTAGGCGGTTAATTTCAATTTCGCACCAAATTGTAATTTCGCGAAACTGTAACTTTTTTTATTAGAAATGGCAGGAAATACAATTTTTATTTCTGCATCGAGACCATGCGGACCCGAGCGTTTCCGCGAAACTGAGACAGCTTGATCCCTGGATTTCGTACGACTTAGCCCCTTGTCGGATTTGAACCGACGACTTACGCCTTACCATGGCGTCACTCTACCGCTGAGTTAAAGGGGCCTCGGGTCAGAAGTAAATTTGGGTTGAGTTCTGTTGGGCACACCGCTAGTTTTTACCCTGTCCCCTTTGCTTTTTTCTATGCCAATATCGGATTGGAACTCGATGAAACAGAAGGGACCAGGTCTAAACCGAAGCACGAAATAGCTACGTTTCTAACATAGAAATGTATATATAAACCGGTAAATCTATTTATCCATCTCCAGGTATATAATTTTATGTTCTATTGAACAAAGAGGCTTACAGAAGAAGGTACAGAGAATAGGAAAAGAAAGAGAGACAATAATTAGGTAACTTCTTACTTTGCCACGTGACGTCAAGTAATCCCAATCTAGTAATAAAAATTCATAGAATGACTTAGACTTTCTCGATCTCCGATCTGGAAAAACTTACATCTGATCTGTCGGTGAAACATGAGAAATAAATTAATTAGTCTGAGCTCGCGGCGAAGACCAAGCGCCGTACTACCAACGTAGGTAAACAATTGATGGTTTACTTTGCGGAGACAGGATTTGAACCCGTGACCTCAAGGTTATGAGCCTTGCGAGCTACCAAGCTGCTCTACCCCGCTTAGTTGATGCCTCCAATGTAATTATTATACATCTCTTGAATAATTACATTGAATATAAGCAGAAAGAACTGCCTAATTCGGAGAATTAGACATCATTTGTAAGATAAATAGAAAAAAACTTTTTTTACCAACTCGATTTCGATACTCCAGGCAGCACACAAGTGTGTGCCATTTCGCGAGGTACGTGTCTAGATAAGCCAAAGTCTCGGTAATTGGATCTGGGTCGTCCGGTTAGGGAGCACCGGTTATGGAGACGAACGGGTGCACTATTACGCGGCAGAGATTGCAATCTTCTGGAAATAGTTAGTTTATCCCGAATTGTCAAACTACTACTAATCTGTCTCTTCAATAATTGGCGGGTAACATCATATCTCTTTACCAATTTTTTTCTTTTTTTTTCCCTCTCAATGAGACTTTTCTTTGCCATAATTGATGAATCAGTAAGCAGGATTGGATTACTACTCTAAAACAAATTGAATTTACAAGCAAAAATTTATTTACCAATAACTAGAGAAGATATAATAAATTTCTATCTCTAGTTATCGATAAATGGGTAATTGGTCTCAAAATTGGCTCGGGTGTGCAAGATGATGGGGGAGGGGTAAGCTTGGCGCGGAAATAGGCAGTTTGATAGTCAACCGAAAAAAAAATTAGCCAAATTTACCTGATGTAGATGCTATTAGAAAAGCTGCGTAAGTAAATATGTAACCTACGGAAAAATGAGCTAGGCCCACCAGTCTTGCTTGAACGATAGAGAGAGCGACCGGCTTGTCTTTCCAGCGTATCACGTTTGCTAGGGGTGTTCGTTCATGGGCCCAAGCTAGGGTTTCAATGAGTTCTTGCCAGTAACCGCGCCAAGAAATTGGAGACATAAATCCAGTAGCCCACACAAGATGTCCGAACAGGAACATCCATGCCCATACAGATAAACTGTTCATACCGAAGGGGTTATAACCATTGATAAGTTGCGAGGAGTTCAGCCATAAATAATCCCTCAACCACCCCATTAAATACGTAGAAGATTCGTTGAATTGAGCAGCATTGCCTTGCCACAAGGTAATGTGTTTCCAGTGCCAGTAGAAAGTGACCCATCCAATGGTGTTCAACATCCAGAAAACAGCTAAATAGAAGGCATCCCAAGCCGAGATGTCGCAGGTACCGCCTCGGCCGGGACCATCGCAGGGAAAACTGTAACCGAATTCTTTTTTATCTGGCATCAACTTGGAGCCGCGCGCGTCTAACGCGCCTTTCACTAAAATCAGTGTAGTTGTGTGTAGGCCCAAAGCAATGGCGTGGTGAACCAAGAAATCTCCGGGCCCAATGGTTAGGAATAGCGAGTTGCTGCTGTTGTTGACAGCGTCCAACCAGCCGGGTAACCACAAGCCCCGACCGGCATTACTTGCCGGACTACCTGCCGAGGATAGAAGCACATCGAAACCATACAAAGTTTTACCATGAGCAGATTGAATCCATTGAGCAAATACAGGTTCGATGAGAATCTGTTTTTCCGGAGTCCCGGAGGCTAGCATTACGTCGTTGTGTACATAAAGCCCTAGCGTGTGGAACCCCAGGAATAAACTAGCCCAACTTAAGTGAGCTATTATTGCTTCTTTGTGTTCCAACATTCTCGCTAAGACATTATCTTTATTTTGCTCCGGATCATAATCTCTAATAAAGAATATAGCTCCATGTGCGAAGGCCCCCGCCATGATAAACCCGGCAATATATTGGTGATGAGTGTATAGCGCGGCTTGAGTCGTATAATCCTGCGCTATAAAAGCATAAGCGGGTAGGGAATACATGTGTTGTGCGACCAACGAAGTGACGACCCCTAAAGCAGCTAAAGCGAGCCCCAATTGAAAATGGAGAGAATTATTGACGGCATCATAAAGTCCTTTGTGTCCACGGCCCAATCTACCTCCTGGGGGGGTGTGAGCTTCCAGAATCTCTTTCATGCTGTGCCCAATACCAGAGTTAGTCCTGTACGTGTGGCCGGCAATTATAAACACAACGGCAATGGCTAAGTGGTGATGAGCAATATCAGTTAGCCACAAACTTTGAGTCTGCGGGTGAAATCCGCCCAAAAAGGTTGAAATAGCTGTTCCCGCTCCTTGAGTGCTATCAAACAAATGGCTAAGAGAATCGGGATTTTGAGCATAGACACCCCACTGACCCGAGAAGAACGGCCCCAATCCTTGAGGATGCGGGGTAGTAGTTAATAAATTATCCCATCTGACATGTCCGCCCCTCGCTTCGGGAATAGCTACATGGACTAAATGCCCCGTCCAGGCCAAAGAACTCACCCCGAAGAGTCCTGAAAGGTGGTGATTGAGCCGAGATTCGGCGTTTTTGAACCAGGAAATGCTTGGTTTCCATTTGGGTTGCAGATGTAACCAGCCAGCTAGTAAGAACAAAGCAGAAATAGCTAGTAGAAAGATAGCTCCGGTGTAGAGATCTTGGTTATTGCGTAGACCAATGGTGTACCACCATTGATACACGCCGGAATAGGCAATATTGACTGGACCCGCAGCCCCCCCTCGGGTGTAGGCTTCGACAGCTGGTTGACCGAAATGGGGATCCCAAATGGCATGAGCGATGGGTCTCACATGTAATGGGTCCCGCACCCATGCTTCGAAATTGCCCTGCCAAGCCACATGAAACAAATTTCCAGAGGTCCGTAAAAAGATGATAGCTAATTGACCAGAATGAGATGCAAATATTTTTTGGTAGAGACGTTCCTCGGTAGTGTCGTCATGACTCTCGAAGTCGTGGGCGGTGGCTATACCAAACCAGATACGACGAGTGGTTGGGTCTTGGGATAGACCCTGGCTGAACTGTGGAAATCTTGATGCCGTAATGTTTCTCAAATCCTCCTAGCCATTATCCCACTGCAATGATTCTCGCCAGGAAGAACGCCCACGTCGTGGCGATTCCACCCAGAAGGTAGTGAGTTACTCCCACGGCACGTCCCTGTATAATACTCAGGGCCCTAGGTTGGGTAACGGGAGCAACTTTCAACTTGTTATGAGCCCAGACAATGGATTCGATGAGTTCTTGCCGGTATCCGCGACCACTAAATAAAAACATTAGACTGAAAGCCCAAACAAAGTGAGCCCCCAGAAATAGAAGACCATACGCGGATAATGAAGAACCATATGATTGAATGACTTGGGAAGCCTGTGCCCACAAAAAATCACGTAACCATCCATTAATGGTTGTTGAACTTTGTGCAAAGTTTCCCCCAGTGATGTGGTTTACCACCCCCTGTTCGCTTATACTGCCCCACACGTCGGATTGCATCTTCCAGCTGAAGTGAAATATAACTACTGAAATCGAGTTGTACATCCAGAATAACCCTAGGAAGACGTGATCCCAAGCAGATACTTGGCAGGTGCCTCCCCTGCCGGGACCGTCGCAGGGAAAGCGAAAACCAAGATTCGCTTTGTCGGGTATCAGTCGGGAGCTTCGTGCAAATAAAACGCCTTTCAGTAGTATTAATACAGTAACGTGAATCGTAAATGCGTGGATGTGGTGTACCAGAAAATCTGCAGTACCTAACGGAATTGGGGCTATGGCAACTTTGCCGGCTACAGCGACTAAGTCGCTGCCACCCCAGGTTAAGCTAGTACCCGCCGCCGCATTAGGCGCGGTTGATCCGGGAGCCAAGGTGTGGGTATTCTGCACCCACTGAGCAAATATCGGCTGTAACTGAATGGCGGTATCCGAAAACATATCTCTGGGACGCCCCAAGGCGCTCATAGTATCATTATGGATGTATAGGCCGAAGCTATGAAAACCTAGGAAGATGCAGACCCAGTTGAGGTGTGAAACTATTGCATCGCGGTGCCGAATAACGCGGTCCAACAAATTGTTGTATTGAGTAGTTGGGTCGTAATCTCTTACCATGAAAATAGCTGCGTGTGCAGCTGCGCCAACTACTAAAAACCCCCCTATCCACATATGATGTGTAAACAAGGAAAGTTGTGTGGCATAATCGGTGGCCAAGTAAGGATACGGGGGCATTGCATACATGTGGTGGGACACAATAATTGTTAAAGAACCTAGCATGGCAAGATTGATCGCTAATTGAGCATGCCACGAACTCGTTAGAATTTCGTAGAGACCTTTGTGACCCTCACCCGTGAAGGGGCCTTTGTGAGCTTCCAGGATTTCTTTTGTACTATGTCCGATACCCCAGTTGGTTCTGTACATGTGACCAGCTACCAAAAAAAGAACGGCGATGGCTAAGTGGTGGTGTGCGGTATCAGTCAGCCACAAACCTCCCGTCACTGGGTTCAACCCTCCGCGGAAAGTCAAAAAATCTGAGTATTCTGACCAGTCAAGAGTAAAAAACGGGATCAGCCCCTTCGCAAAACTCGGATACGCCTGAGCTAGAAGATCACGATTAAGAATGAGTTCGTGAGGAAGGGGTATTTCTTTGGGGTCAATTCCTGCATCTAATAGTTGGTTAATTGGCAGTGAAACATGTATCTGATGTCCCGCCCACGCCAGAGATCCCAACCCCAATAGACCCGCCAAATGGTGATTTAGCATTGATTCAACGTTCTGGAACCAAGCTAGTTTTGGAGCAGCTTTATGGTAGTGAAACCAACCGGCGAAAAACATTAATCCGGCAAAAATTAACGCACCCACAGCTGTGCAATAGAGCTGCAACTCACTAGTTATTCCGGAAGCTCGCCAAAGTTGGAAAAATCCAGACGTTATCTGTATACCCTGGAACCCCCCACCTACATCTCCATTAAGTATCTCTTGACCCACTATTGGCCAAACAACCTGGGCACTGGGTTTCACATGAGTAGGATCATTCAGCCACGCCTCATAATTGGAGAAACGGGCCCCGTGAAAGTACATGCCACTTAACCGAATGAAAATAATAGCTAGCTGACCAAAGTGGGCACCAAATATTTTACGGGATATATCCTCCAAATCATTGGTATGGCTGTCGAAATCGTGGGCATCAGCGTGTAGGTTCCAAATCCATGTGGTGGTACTGGGACCCTTAGCTAAATTTCTTGAGAAATGTCCGGGTTGGGCCCATCTCTCAAAAGAGGTTTTCACAGGATCCTTCTCCACCATGATCTTGACTTCTGGTTCTGGCGAACGAATAGTCATCGGGACTCTCCTCTCTTCGGACAGGGGATAACAACAACCTACCAACGGAAGATACGAAACTTCTAAGAACTAGAGTTTTTACCAGCATGTAGTAATCTATTCCCTTTATCCCTTGAGTTTGAAACTCGAGCAGCTGCTATAAAGAAGTTATGCGGGGTAGGCATTTGATGGTATTATTACACGACCCAATAGTGCCTAATGGACTTGATGTGATTGATCATCCGTTCGGTAGGGAGAGGGGTGGCGAAGTCGATACCGAGCAAGCAGGAACCTCTACCTATCAACTCTATTTGTTAACCTTTTTGTTTCATGCCGTTCTGCCTCCCCCACCGATTAGTTAAACAAAGAAGAGCGTCCCGTAATTTTTAACCGATTCTGTGCTTCGATGTAATTTCCGGGGGGAGGTGCTACTGCCTGTTTCCAATACTCAGCAGCTTGATCAAACCAAGCCTCCGAAATCTCTAAATTTCCCTGGTGAATGGCCTGTTCCCCTCGATCAGGATGGGTTATTATTTTTCAATCCCCTCCTTTAGAACCGAACTCGGGGGTTTCCCGCCTCATACGGCTCAGACAACTCTATTACTGACTTTTTGTCCCTTAACTGAAAGATAGTTACTACTTTCGAACTTCGGGGGAACTAAGAATAGTCAGGTTTCCTATTTCATCCGTCTTGAATGAAATTTTTTCCGCACTCCCAGTCAGAAGAACAAGAGGACGGGAGTAATAATCTCTCTTGGCACTAACTACCCCACCTCAATTTGGATTTTTCTATATTGGAAAAATTTTTCCTTTAGGATTTGATACTACGCCGTGGTCCGTCACTTATTTTTTTTTCCAACTGTCTCTACTACAGAGACAAATTGTATAACTTTTTTGATGGACCAATCTCATTGTATCGACCCAGATTTTCAGTGACGAATCTTTACGGTGCTTTATTCCTCGATTCAGTCAGTTATCCATGAGACAGTTAGGCTACCTTCCTCCTCCAAACCTGGATTGCTTCGAGAGAGGCCGAATCCCGCAGCTCGAGACAACTCCCGTTGGGAAGTATGCTTGGGGGAAGCCCTTTTCATCGGTTGAGTATTTATAAACCGAAGAATCCTGAAGCGCAGGTAGTCGCACGTGGTGACAGATCACAGCCATATTATTAAAAGCCTGTGGCGGAGAAGAATTCCGCTCCGGTGCTTGAAAGTAGTATTCCAAAGCTCTTGCATGTTTTCCATTACTTGTATGAGTGAGGCCTATATTATAAAGTATGTAACTTCGGTCATAGGAATCAACCTCTAAACGCATGGCTTTGTAGTAGCTTCATAAAGCTTCTGCATATTCTCCTTCAGGTTGGGCCGACATCCGTTACGGTTGTTTACACAAAAAAGCCCCGCTTCGAAACCGCACATGAGGTTCCCAACTCATACGGCTCCTCCCACTCGATTCACAGAAAGAAGTAGCATTCAAAATGACTTAACTTTTTTTTTACTCCTCAAATTATTTCTATTCCCAACCTTAAATCAAGCGGGGGTTAGTGTTTCACGAAACTGGTATCTAACCATCCTTCTCGCAAAGAACTTTTCTGAGTCGGTTGCGTCATTCCCTCACGGCGACAGCAGTGACAACAAATCCCTTGTCAATTTATTCGTTCCCAATGTTTCGTTTCTCGAGGGGGTTATTCACTTCAGCAATCTCCAATGATTTTAAGGGTATCCGAGCTGCAAACGGGATGGATGTTTGTTGCCCCAATCGCTATTGGTCGTTACCGCGACTTCGAAGTTACCGAAAACAGGCAATTTCTATCGAAACCAAAACTTGCCGGAGATTTTGTATTGCCGATTCCTCCATGTGGTGCCCATCCCCTCTCTGTGCTTACTCATGAAATTACCACGTATTACACATCAAATTATGGGTTTAACCTCTTGCTTGCTTGGTATCAAAATCCGTGGGAAATGGAAGCCGTAGCTTCCGAGGCTGCATCAATCGTGGATACGCGACCGAAGGGTTTGTTTGGCAATCGAAACACACCTCTACGAAATGTGGGCTTATAAAAGCTGTAATTTATTCAACTTATATTGAGTAATGATAAATTGTTTGCCTCATCGAATCGCACCATCCCTGTAGTATGTAGAAGCTTCCCTCTCTCTCTTAGTGGTAGGTAGGATTTGCGACGAAATATCTGCTAGAATTGTGAAAGTTTTGTCGATAAAGTTGTCATTTCTCTGAGATCTAGGCGTAATCAATTTCGACTCCTTGTTTTTTTTTGCACTCCACCTATTATTAGTACATCAATTGAGATTGCAAAAAGAAAATATGCTTGGCCGATAATGTATAATATAGAGAAGGAAGTTGGTAAAGTGGCAAGTCGCATTGAATTTTCTATCCTCGTTTGATTTGTATCTCGAAAAAGAAATTGTTCTTAACTACTACCCGCAAGTCACTTGCCATTTTACTATCTAAATCCCTAAAATATGTCGAATGAATTAACTAGTGAACCCCAGGAAGGGTGGCCGAGCGGTTTAAGGCGTAGCACCGGAAATGCTAAGTAGATTTCCAGCTACCGGGGGTTCAAATCCCCCCCTTTCCTTTCTCTATTTTCACCTCCCTAGGGTTATCTTTCTTCTCTTCCCTATCAAAATATAGCTAAATTGCCGGTTCGAAAAAGACAGGCTGTAGTCGGGTTTTCAGGTAAAGCCGTCCGAAAAAAAGCCCAAGGACCCTCTCAAGAAAAACGGTAAGAATTGGTAATACCTCGGTTGATTAGGAATTTCGTCGAAGTGACGCGGACCGGCGATTCGGATAATCCATCGTGTACCAAATTAAATTGCTCAAAACTAGGAGATTTCCCTCCGAATTTAAAAATTATAAATTAATTTCCGCTCGAAAAAGTTAATAAGCTAGACCGAGAAACTTCCGTTATTTTCTGAGTAATCTGCTTATTGAGTTCCATCATCCCAAGTCCTTTGCCTGGGTTTTCATTGTGAAGACCTCCATTATTTGATTGAATTAAAAATTTAGTAAATGATCATTAAGCTTTGCGGGAGTAATACTCGACAACTAGCAATTCATTTATACTCAAATTGACGGATTCTCGATTGGCAACACGATTAACCAACCCTGTTGGCCTGTTGCCTTCCGATAGGGAGACGGTCAAGTGATCCGGTGTTTTGTCCCCCCCGGGAGACTCACCCCGCAGCGCATTACAGGAAGTTGGTCGATTTCGAACAGTAATAATATCTTTTGGCTTACAGCGATAGCTTGGTATATCTAAAATACAATTATTAACTAATATATGTCTGTGATTAACTAACTGTCTGGCGGCAGGAATCGTGGAAGCCATACCTAAGTGAAAAATAACATTATCTAGACGCATCTCAAGTAATTGCAGTGGTACTTGGCCCGTTGAACCCCTAGTTTTTCTAGCGATACGTACGTATTTCAATAGTTAGCGTTCTGTTAATCCATAATTGAAGCGTAATCTCTGTTTGGCCTCCAAACGCACGCAGAATTGAGAGATTTTCCTTGAAGCTGATTGATCGGTAGCAACTCGAAATTCCCCCAAGTTGGGAGTTTTACCCTTACCCGTAAACCCCGGTAAATTCTTTAGACGGCGTATCAATTTCAAACGAGGTCCTCGGTAGCGAGACGTAAAAACTCCTTTTCTGTAAACGTTTTATGGAGAAAAAACTTATGAGATCAGTACGAAGATACCACCTATTGCTGGAAGATGCCACCTATTACTGCTGGCGAAGAAAGTAGAATTTAGTCAGGATTGATATCTGTGGCAATCATAACATATGAAGAGGAACTAATAAATATTCAACTTGTTATCAACATTTGATAAAAAAAAATAGATCGAGAGGGGAGGGGTAGGTAAAAAACTACCAGCGATTCGTAATGTCAAATAAATATATTATAGCATACCCATTTACATAAAATTTTGGCGAAAAAAAAAATCAAATTGATTGACGAATATATTGCTTCAGGTGGTGCATTACTATATACTCCTATAGTAGAAACTCAATTGTTTGAAAAACAATTAACTCGCCGCCGACGAGTTGAATTAAATGCATTTCTTTGCTGGAAGTGCGAGATTGAAAAAAAAAATTCGTCTTTCTCTTTTTTACCAGCTGAAAGCCTGCTAAGTAGGATAAAAATGTGTAGACAAATTATAGAATGTTTCTGGATTGTCTAGAATTGGGGGTAGACAAAATGGCGTCAGCCTGGGAGTGGATTGGTAGGTGTAAGCACGCCGAAGGTTTTGACACACAAATTTTTGACACACATGTCATTTTTCAATCACATGTATGTGGTTATCTATCTCTTCTCATCAGTTCGTTGGGGCTAAAGGGTGGGGATATGGCGGAATGGTAGACGCAGCGGACTCAACCAGATTGAGCCTAGGTACGGAGACGTATAAAGTGGCAGCCCCCAGATTCAGGGAAACCTGGGACCATTTATCGGGCAATCCTGAGCCAAATCTTGTATTACTCAAATGAATTTTGAATTTCGGGCGATGAGGCGAGATAGGTACAGAGACTCGACGGGGGCCATTCCAACGAGCAGTCTGTTAGTTACTAGTTCTCAAAATAACTGAATATCTAACTGCTTTGTGTGGTTAACTGCATAAGGTAAGATGTAGAAGTATGACACTGAGACCCAGTACTTAGTAAAGAAAGAAAATTTTACTTTTTTCTTCTATTCGGATGCGAACCCCTCCCCTCGGTTTGGGGCCAGCATTCATTCACAGAGTCGCGATAATTTATGTTCGTACTTATTAAGTAAGCACTAAGTAGACTCCTTCTACTATTGCTGGTGCGCGTATTCTCCTCTATACCTGTTGTGAGATCCCACTCTATTACAATGAAAACTATTCAGCAAGCGAGCCGGTAGCGAAAAATGATACTTTCGTGAATGGAGGTAGAGTCCCATTCTACACACCTTTTAGAAGTAAGAAGTAGCGGCGCAAGTTGCAGTAGGACGAAAATCCGTTGGTTTCACAGGACCGTGAGGGTTCGACTCCCTCTATCCCCAACGCGACACTTCAATTGACCCATTTCAAACCGTTTGGATCCACACAGTTTGTTCGGAAGCGAAATACGGAAACTAATTCAATTTCCCCTTCTATTCGGTCTTTCCAAAACACTTTGGGATTGAGTGAGCCATTCAGGCTTTTAATATGCATGAATGGCTCAATTAAGCCCCCCCCCCCTTCCAGTACTTTATGTACTGGAAGCAATATTGTATTAAACAGATCGATAAAGGCGAGATCGACGGTTTGACTAGGCAAAAAACTGGAGTTGATAAATATACTTAACTAATTTTTAGTTGAGTTTCATCCATAAATGAGTTGGCCGAGATAGCTCAGTTGGTAGAGCAGAGGACTGAAAATCCTCGTGTCACCAGTTCAAATCTGGTTCTTGGCATCTAAATGGTTTGGGAGATAGGCCAAACCAGTTCTGGTATTGTAGAAAACCAACCAGCCCCGAAGGAGCTAACCGAAAACCAGAAAGTATCCCGAAAACTGGGTGGGTGAACCGAGAGCTGCGCCCGGTAACCGTAAATGGCTTCGGCAGAAATTAGATGGTAACGGTGGGTCGGGCGGTAAATAAGTTTTCAGATGAGACCAATTTCTTTATTTCACTTATTTTTTTATTTCAGTCTCAGACAAATTACAAATTAATAGGCATCCTGTAACTCGTAAGAGTTAGGTACGACGTAATCTTTACGTAGAGGCCACCCTATCCAACTTTCAGGCATCAGTATACGCCTAAGGTGCGGATGACCCTGATGGATTATTCCCAACATGTCATAGGATTCACGCTCTTGGAGATCCGAGCTTTTCCAAACCCAGTAAACTGAAGGTACTCTAGGGTTTCTTCTTGGAACAAAAATTTTTGTACATACTTCCTCGGGTTGATCCGGCTGATCTCGCATCTGCGTTAGATGATATACACTGACTAGAGATCCCCCCGGTGCCGAGTCGTAAGCACATTGAGAGCGCAGATAATTAAAACCGTAAGCATATGGGGCGACAGCTACAGGTAACCACTCCTCCGATTTGACTTGCAAAGTCTCGACACCCCTGTAATCGTAACCCAAGGGTCGGTGGGAAAACTTATGTCTAGTTGGCCAAGCAGATAATCGACCCCTCGCCTCGATATTCAACTTATCCCCATTAATAGTGTTCATATTGGTTAATACCTCTTTCTTCTTCTATCCATATATGAAATAAAATCTAGTTATTCGCCTACTTCTGATATTTATTTCTCAGACTTATCTTTAAGCTTCTGGGAGTTTTCCGAGAAGGTATTGGACAAGAGCTTTGTGTCACAATTAGTTAATTCCCGATTGTATTCACCTATATGGATGCTAGGTACAAAGTGAAATCGGTGATTTAGACTGGGGTATTTCGTTCGGGTGGGACGGGAAGCCCGATCTATGAAACTTCCTCTAGCAATTTTCTTACGGAGTTTTGTTACGGCATCGATAATAGCCTCAGGCTTGGGTGGGCAACCCGGCAGATAGATATCAACGGGAATTGATTTGTCTACCCCGCGAACGGTGCTGTAGGAATCTGTGCCAAACATGCCTCCTGTAATGGTACAAGCTCCCATAGCGATTACATACTTCGGATCAGGCATTTGCTCGTAGAGTCTTACGAGGGACGGGGCCATCTTCATGGTTACAGTACCGGCGGTAACAACTAGGTCTGCCTGCCTAGGACTGGATCTGGGTACTAGACCGTACCGATCAAAATCAAATCGTGAACCAATTAGGGAGGCAAATTCAATGAAGCAGCAGCTGGTGCCGTATAGAAGTGGCCACAAACTAGAAAGTCGGGACCAGTTGGAGAAATCACCGATATTAGCTAAAAAAATTGAATTTGACACACTCCATTCGGGGAGGGGAGGCTCCACCGAATTGAGAAGGATATCTACACCGCGAGGTTCGATTTTATCTATGTCACTTTCACCCGAATGTTCGGAAGTTGACACCATTCCGATGCTCCTTTTCGCCATGCGTGAACCAAACCAACTACTAGTATAGAGATGAAAATGATCACTTCGACGAAAGCAAGTAGTCCCAATTCCCTGAAAGATACGGCCCAGGGATATAAAAATACGGTTTCGACGTCGGAGACCACGAAAACCAAAGCAAACATGTAATAACGTATCTGAAATCGAATCCAAGTATCTCCCTTCGGCTCAATGCCCGACTCGTAACTCGTTAACTTCTCCGGTCCCTTCCGAGTGGGGGCAATAAATCCGGGAATCGAAAAAGCTAAATAGGGAATAGATATAGAAACTAGCAGGAAAATCCAAAAGGAGTCATATTGGTGGAGCAAAAACATTTGCATACTCCTTTCGCCCTAATTTTTTTAATTTAGTTGATAAACTTGGAGCTAGGCGAAAAGGTGTCGACCTAGGAGAGGCGGGTTGATGAATAACCGTCGTCTTGCTATACTGCAATGGGTTTAGCACGCATAACCCCTTTGGGGAAGTGAATTGAAATTTTAGTTTAACTATATTAGTTTGACTACATATAACTGGTAGTTACTCCGCCGATGATGAAAAGTGGAAGAAAAGGTGTTAGCTTTCTACTTTGGGAATGGCAGTGTCGGGTTTGTGGTATGAAAATCGAGTGATTCGTAAATTTCAGCAGATTGCCTGTACATTTTTCCGACCCAGTTAGTGATTAACTACATCGAAGAACTGGCATATATTTTTATGTCGACTTCTCTCAACACTTCTTTTCGACTAAGAGAAACTCAATAATTTAGATGTGATAATGTAGTCATTTAAGTAGATAGTCATTTAAATAGACAACTTAGATTGATTGAGTAGACACGGTGTGCCGACGACTACCCCTTGTCTTTTGAAGTTGGGACTATACGGATTCGAACCGTATACACTCCCGGTCATGTAGATTGAAATGAATAAAGAAACGTTCTTGAATTGCTTTGCAAACCCACCATGCCGCGAAAGCGGCATGGAGCTATTTCACCAGCTGCTCCCCAATCCAATTGGATTGGGCAAACAATTGCTGATGCACCAACCTTACCTCTTCTCTTTGGTCTTTAGAAAAGAAAAAAGGGGGGGGGTGTATGCCCAACCTACTTTTTCCAAAAAGTATTTCTATACTACCTCCCAGGCAACTACGTAAATAAGAAATAAATAAATCAGGCAATCCCGAAGTATCTCGAGAAAATAACTAACCCCGCATTGACAGAGGTTTGTCTTTGGGGGTACAGGTCCACCTCCCAAAAATTTCCCGTCGCTTGGAAGGAGTATACGACACCTTCCACACCCGAAAGTTCGTGAGATGAAGAATAGATCTCGCCCGGGTTCCCTCGCGTTGCCCCCGCCACTTCCAGCATTTGATAAATCACTTACCCACCATTTCATTTAGNNNGAATGAATATATATATATATATATATATATATATATAATACATATATGGGATCGAATATTTATTAAGTGGTGAAACATGCAGTTGTGTCTAGCTATTCCTTCGGATATAATAGAGATATCTATATGTGAGTCACACACCTCGGTAAATAGAGATATAAAAAGTGGTGTGGGATAAATTGGATAAATTGATGGCGGCCTACTTGACTCAGCGGTTAGAGTATCGCTTTCATACGGCGAGAGTCATTGGTTCGAATCCAATAGTAGGTAACACTTACTAGATACCGTGATGATTAAATTGGTATCTAATAAGTTTTACTGTATATGAGACACGTCAAAGGTTTTTGCGCATAGCGTGGTGGTATTATTGTGAGACTACCAAATCACTTGGTACCTCCGGGCTCATAAAAAACCTGTTAAGCAGCATTTGAAGCTTCTAGTCTGGCTTTCGCTCTTTTAAATGCCGAGTTGGCTTCTATTACTCTTTTCTTGCCTTCTGCTTTAGCTGAGTCAGCTTGAGCCATCTGAAAAATTCTTCGAGCTTCGTCGGGATCAATTTCAGCAGCTCTTTCCGCTTCGTTAACTAATATTGTTACCCGATTGTTATCTATCATGGCAAAGCCGCCCATCAGCGCCATTGCAGACCACTGCCCATCGTGACGTATCTTTGAAACTCCCATATCCAAAGCTGTAAGAAGCGGCGCATGGTTGGGTAGTATACCAATCTGACCACTATTGGTGGATGAAACGATTTCCCAAACCTCGGAATTCCAAACTATTCGATTAGGGGCCATTACGCGAAGGTTCAATACCATCTCTTTTATTGACCCTCCGCTTGCAAAGCCGCAGCTTTTGCAGCGGCTTCGTCGATATTACCAACTGAGTAAAAAGCTTGTTCGGGGAGATTATCCAACTCTCCAGGAAGAATCATTTGAAATCCCTTAATTGTTTCTGATAAACTGACGTATTTACCCGGAGAGCCGGTGAAAACTTCTGCTACAAAAAGGGGTTGCGATGGGAAACGTTCTATTTTTCGAGCCCTAGCTACCGTCAGGCGATCTTCTTCGGATAATTCGTCTAGTCCGGGAATAGCTATAATATCTTGAAGTTCCTTGTAACGTTGCAAAGTCTGCTTAACTCCCTGTGCCGTTTCATAATGCTCTTCACCCACGATCCAAGGCTGTAACATAGTCGAGGTCGAATCCAGCGGATCTACGGCTGGATAAATACCCTTTGCCGCTAATCCCCTTGAAAGCACGGTAGTAGCGTCTAAGTGTGCAGATGTCGTGGCGGGAGCCGGGTCAGTCAAATCATCCGCAGGTACGTAAACAGCTTGAATGGAAGTTATTGAGCCCTCTTTGGTGGAAGTAATTCTCTCCTGCAATGATCCCATTTCTGTACCAAGGGTCGGTTGATAACCCACGGCGGAGGGCATTCTACCTGGTAACGCTGAGACCTCCGATCCCGCCTGGACGAAGCGAAAAATGTTGTCGATAAATAGGAGTACATCTTGTTTGTTAACATCTCGAAAGTATTCCGCCATTGTTGGAGCGGTTGAGCCAACTCTCATACGAGCTCCCGGTGGTTCATTCATCTGACCATAAACCAGAGCCACCTTTGATTCCGAAATATTTTGTTCATTAATAACTTTCGATTCTTTCATTTCCATGTAAAGGTCATTACCTTCACGTGTACGTTCTCCCACCCCGCCAGATACGGATACACCTCCATGAGCTTTCGCAATATTATTGATTGATTCCGTAATAAGAACCGTCTTTCCAACTCCAGCCCCACCAAATAATCCGATTTTTCCGCCTCTCCGATACGGAGCCGAAAGATCCGCAACTTTTATACCCGTCTCAAAAATTGATAATTTAGTATCCAACTGGGTAAATGCCGGGGCGGACCTGTGAATTGGAAATGTCGTACTACTTCGCACAGGACCCAAATTATCTACGGGTTCGCCGAGGACATTGGATATTCGTCCAAGAGTAGTTTCACCAACGGGAACACTAAGGGGGGCTCCTGTATCAACAGCACCCATACCTCTCATCAAACCGTCTGTGGCACTCATAGCTACGGCTCTTACCTCATTATTACCTAATAATTGTTGGACCTCACGAGTAACATTAATCTCTTGACCTGCTGGATTTTGTCCTTTGACTATTAGTGAGTTGTAGATATTGGGCATTTCCCCCGGCAAGGAAGCCACATCCGACACTGGTCCAATGATCTGAGTGATATAGCCCACGTTTTTTTCCACCAATTCAGAAATTTCGAAAGAGGGAGAACTGGTTTTCATAACTATACTATTTCGGTGTATTATCTTTATTTGATTACTGAATCGATAGAAATATATGGTATTTCATCGCCGAGTGGTCGATTGGAGGGGAGAAGTCAATAGTTCCCCTCCCACCCACTCCCCTTTATTTAATTCCGCCTTGCAGATGTAGCTATAGATAAATGAAATGGGGGGGGGGTAAACCGCAGATGAAGCAGACTTCCTCTTCGTCTTGTATACGATCGAAAGACTGATGAAATCTGTGCTCTTCCGTTGAATCTTCATTACCGGCGTGCGCGTCCTCCTGTTCCTGTTTTTGAAACAAGATTGATCATTAAACGCGAGAGATTGGCAATTATTTAGTTCGTATTCTATCGACCAGTCTAACCACGAAGAGATTGCCGAGTCAATGTATTGAGATGAAGCAGAATGCTGCTCCCTAAGCAGTTTCCGTAAGAAAACAGATTGATTAGTTGCACCCCGCACGAGGCGCGGTATAAAATGATAATGTTCCATGCTTGAAATGGAGTTTCGACAGGTATAAGTATCGCGCGCGGATCGAACTATATCCACTTTGCGTTTCACGTCGAAATACTCTACCTATGCCGAGCAGATCTCATCTTTGCAAGATTTACTAATTTAGTCATAGGGAGGAACAAACCCATGTCACCACAAACGGAGACTAAAACAGGTTTTGGATTCAAAGCTGGTGTCAAAGATTACCGACTGAACTATTACACCCCCGAATATAAGACCAAAGATACCGATATCTTAGCAGCCTTCCGGATGACCCCACAACCCGGAGTACCGGCTGAGGAAGCCGGAGCTGCAGTAGCTGCGGAATCCTCCACAGGTACGTGGACCACTGTATGGACAGATGGCTTGACCAGTCTCGACCGTTACAAGGGCCGATGCTACGACATCGAACCCGTCGCTGGAGAAGAAAACCAGTATATTGCGTATGTAGCTTATCCCTTGGATCTATTTGAAGAAGGTTCTGTCACCAACTTGTTCACCTCCATTGTGGGTAATGTTTTCGGATTTAAGGCTCTACGCGCCCTACGCTTGGAAGACCTTCGAATCCCTCCTGCTTATTCTAAAACTTTCATTGGACCGCCTCATGGTATTCAGGTTGAAAGGGATAAACTGAACAAATATGGACGCCCCCTATTGGGATGTACAATTAAGCCAAAATTAGGTCTGTCTGCTAAAAATTATGGTAGAGCCGTCTACGAATGCCTCCGCGGTGGACTTGATTTTACAAAAGATGATGAAAACGTAAATTCCCAGCCATTCATGCGTTGGAGAGATCGCTTCTTATTCGTAGCAGAAGCTCTTTTCAAATCTCAGGCTGAAACGGGCGAAATCAAGGGGCATTACTTAAATGCTACTGCGGGTACGTGTGAAGAAATGTTGAAGAGAGCTGTTTTTGCTAGAGAATTGGGTGCACCAATTGTCATGCATGACTACCTGACCGGAGGGTTTACCGCAAATACCAGCTTAGCTTTTTATTGTAGAGACAATGGACTGCTTCTTCATATTCACCGCGCGATGCATGCTGTGATAGATAGACAACGAAATCACGGTATGCATTTTCGTGTATTGGCGAAAGCATTACGCATGTCCGGTGGAGATCATATACACGCCGGAACTGTAGTAGGCAAACTGGAGGGGGAACGGGAAGTCACCTTGGGTTTCGTCGATTTACTCCGCGACGATTACATCGAGAAAGATCGTAGCCGCGGTATCTATTTCACACAAGATTGGGTATCTATGCCGGGTGTACTCCCCGTAGCTTCGGGGGGTATCCACGTCTGGCATATGCCCGCCCTAACCGAAATCTTCGGGGACGACTCTGTCTTACAGTTCGGTGGAGGAACCTTGGGACATCCTTGGGGAAATGCGCCCGGTGCGGTAGCCAACCGAGTCGCATTAGAAGCTTGCGTACAGGCTCGGAATGAGGGTCGGGATCTCGCTCGTGAAGGTAACGAAATTATTCGTGAAGCTAGTAAGTGGAGTCCGGAATTGGCTGCCGCATGCGAGATATGGAAAGCAATCAAATTTGAATTCGATACAATTGATACGTTGTAAATAGATTCAAATTTTTGTAGCTATTTGCTACTGGCATCTGTTCCGCAACAGTTGTGAGACATACTAGGAGTATCGGGAAGGAATTAATTCTCCCCATACTCCTAATACGCGATACATAGTGAGGTTGGTTAATCAATGATGGAAACTGGGGGGCACATAGTTTCAAAATGTGAATCCGAGGGTTCGAATCCCTACCAACTCGTATCGTAAAATTACGAGATACAAACGAGTAGTCTAAAATTAAACTCGAGACTTTATTATAATTAAGAATTAAGAACACCCCTATTCTATAGTGTTTAGTTTCACAGCATATCGCTTCGTCTGTTTCGTTGGATAGTAGAAATTGAACACCTACAATATGATTGACTTGATAGATAACTAGTCAATTGCCAATTATTTATTGGGTCAATGAACTTGAATTTGGTCCCGATTTGTTGACACCTATCTCAATTGCAGGGAAAGTTCGTCATATCATAAAAAATCTATTGAAAATTTATTTCTTCCACAGGCTATAACGGAAACAACAGATGAGGAGATTTTCACGTCTGTGATAAATTGGTTTGAAGATAAGCGCAAATTTGGTGGATTGATTGGAGCTTTCCCGGAAGAAGCTACGAGAGGCTCTATCTCAAACGAAAAGGAAAGAGAGAAGCGGATAAGTGTTAACACGAATAGAGGATTATGGGCTCGACGTGACAACTGCGGGAACATGCTTTACGTGAAATTTTTGAGACAGAATAAAAGTGTTTGTGAAGAACGCGGTTATCATCTCTCAATGAATAGTATGGAAAGGATCGAACTTTTGATTGATCGAAACACATGGATTCCCATGGATGAAGACATGACTGCAAAAGATGTTTTAGACTTTTCCGATGAAGATTCTTATCAGAATCGTGTAGCTGTTTCTCAAGAAAAAACGGGTTTAACCGACGCTGTTCAAACAGGTATAGGATATCTAAATGGAACATTTATTGCGCTTGGTGTCATGGACTTCCACTTCATGGGGGGAAGTATGGGTTCCGTTGTGGGTGAAAAGATTACTCGCTTAATCGAATATGCCACGGACAAGTCTTCGCCATTGGTCTTAATTTGTGCCTCTGGGGGGGCGCGTACGCAGGAAGGAACGTTGAGCTTGATGCAAATGGCTAAAATTTCTTCCGTCTTGCAAATTCATCAAGTTCGGAAAAAATTACTTTATATATCGATTCTTACCTATCCAACCACGGGGGGTGTCACTGCCAGTTTTGGCATGTTGGGGGATATAATTATTGCCGAGTCCAAAGCGTATATAGCGTTCGCCGGTAAAAGGGTAATTGAATAAACATCGCGTCAAAAGATACCTGATGGCTTTCAAGCAGCTGAGTCTTTATTTGATAATGGGCTACTCGATTCGATCGTTCCACGTAATCTCTCGAAGGGTGTTTTGGGCGAAATATCTGAGCTTTATTCATCAGCTCCTTATAAAAAAAATTGAATTCGTTCCGAATTTTATTTCTCGTATTTATAAATCAGCCACACCCCACCTTACCGCCTCACCAGTATATGGGAAAACATTTGTCATTTCTGTTTCATTTTTGTACAACGGAAAGTTTGTTGGATCTTTTGTTTGGTATCGGCCTACTCGCCCCCCCGAGAAACCCCATAAAACGAAAAATCCAAATTAGATTATTTCACGGGAAGCCTGGAAACCCCTTTTCTTTATGGAATAAAAGGAATATCATTAGATATTAGAAAGAAGAGTGAAACAGAGATATATTGTTGTATAAATAAATTTCTTCTTTTATTTATTGTAGTTGAGGTAATTTTATCATGGCAGCATCTTATCTACCCTCTATTTTTGTACCCCTAGTCGGTTTGGTGTTTCCAGCAGTTACAATGGCTATTTCATTTATATATATAGAGCGGGATGAAATCCTATAATTTTTTTTTGGAGACGGAGTAAACCGCTTGATAACTTTCTGATACCAATTCAACTCGAAGTCTAGTCTCAGCTAATACCTAGTCGAGATGAATTCCTTTTTTCTTGGTGGTTATCCTTGTCCCAACAATATCCCAACAAGCTCAAGAAGGAATGCTGCTTCAGTCAATCTATATCTCATTCTCATTTCTATGCGAAATGAGATATAGATTGACTATTTGTTCCTAGGATGAGATACGTGTAGATAACTACCTCATCCGCTTGAACCCCATTTTGGTACTTCATTATTAAATCCGGATACATCAAAGACAAGCGGAAGTAATGGGCTGAAAAAAGGAATGGGGGGAGCAAAAATGATGACAAAATGGCTAATCCATTTATTATGCAATCTGTGAGGAAATAGTAATGAATTGCCGCTCCAAATGGATCCAAGTAGATTTCATAAAAGGCTCCCGCACATTTGCAAATTCATGCTGGGCCTGTATCCTTGTCTGCGGTGCAACGGGTTTTTTACTAGTGGGATTTTCCAGCTGCGTCGGTGAAGATCTGATCCCCGGACTTTCATCCGAACACATTGTTTTCATCCCACAGGGTGTTGTGATGTGTTTCTACGGGATTGCAGGCCTCTTTCTCGGGCTGTATCTGTGGTGTACTGCGTTTCGGAACGTGGGGGGCGGATACAACTTGTTTGATAAGCGAGAAGGATTTTCTTCCATATTTCGGTGGGGCTTTCCTGGAAAGAATCGCCGCATCCACATTCGACTTGTACTAAAAGATGTGGAAGCGGTTGGGTTGGAAAGTGGGGGAGGCTTTTATCCACGTCGGATTCTATATCTGAAAGTTAGGGGTCGGCAAAATATCCCACTAACTAGGATCGGTGAAGGTTTAACCCTAGGAGATATGGAAGAAAAAGCCGCCGAACCCGCTCGTTTCCCGCGTGTATCGATTGAAGGTTTTCAAAATTTATTGAATTTCGGAACTGGATGATTTGCAAAGAAATGCAAGGCTACTGGGGCGGCGAAAAAAAAATTTCGAGGGGGAGGGATCCGAAGAAGTGATAGTCTAATTAAAATAATTCATCTGATTAGTCTCGTACCTCGCCTATTTCCTTCTCCCGATTGATAGTTAGTTACAGTTAATATATGCAATTACATTACTGGAAACGCAGAATTCTTCGACGGCTTTTTAGTACCCCACACCGTTCCCCGGATAGGGCTTATGAGGCTAGTAAGCAACTGCAGTCCCTAGTAAACGACTCCTCGCTATTCGTGCGAATAGAGTCATCTCCCTCAACACCGGGGGAGTTGTCGCGGGCCACGGCAGCGCCCACAAACACGGCGTCGAGGAAATCTAGATATTTGATATACTGCAGTCTCTTGGAGCACAGATTTAGCATATCTATTTTGGGAATGCGAAAGGATCTGAGACTTATTTTCGGGACAAAGCTGCTTGGATTCCTCCCAATTGGGCACCATTGCGCAAACAAATTTTTGGCGAAAAATTGTTTGAATGCGTTTCCGCCGAACCTCCCAGATACTTCGCTTTTCCAAGATATATCCTTAAAATCTCACCAAAATTGTTATACGAATGGCAAAACAGTTAATAAACGAAGAGAAATATTTAGTTTATTAGAAGATAGAGAAGATAAACTGGATAATGATTTTCCTCCCGCAAAAGGATGCGTCTTCTACAAGTTGAATGATGTAGAAGAAATAAATAGGAAATTAGCTTGGATTGAAGCGACTTCAAATGAGTTTGATGCTAGGGGAGCACGTTGTTCCCTAAACTTTCTTCCATTTCAAACTACCAAAAAGATGATTGAAAAATCATTTAATTACGAATCAGCAAATTTAAATTTTCCGTCGGCCTATGAGTCAATTAGTTTGGTGCCTCGGTCTGTAACTCGCACCTTATCCAGATTCGGGGCAGAATTGGCAAATAAATCAGGTGTGTTGGTACATAATGATTTTGACTTAGCTAAAAACCAAGCATTAGTTTCCCTCCAATATGTTGGGTGTTTCCCGCTTCTCCCCCTCACAATTCCAATCAGTTTCAAAAATTGGTTTCTAGAGTCTTGGATTAGGGGTTGGTGGAACATTACTCAGACTCAGGTATTTATCAACCCCTTTCAAGAGGAAGAGGCTCTGAAGCAGCTCCGAGAAGTAGAAGCGTTGCTCTGGTTAGACGACGCGACTGAACATTTGGCAGATACGCGGTTGCAAAATTCTGATGCAAATGCATATGACGAGACTACTCAATTGACAACGATGTATAACGAGCTGAATATTCAGCTACTGCTGCAGCTAGTAACCAATTTAATTAGTGTTGCCATCTTAGCTTCATTGTTTATAACGGGTCGAAAGAGACTTGCGGCTTCAAATTCCTGGATTCAGGAGTCATTTTACAGTTTGAATGACACGATGAAAGCGTTTTCCATTCTTTCACTAACTGATTTATGTGTAGGGTTCCACTCGCCCCATGGTTGGGAAATAGTCATAGGCTCCTTCTTCGAACACTTTGGCTTAATTCCTAATAAATATGTAATTTCCCGCCTCGTCTCAACCTTTCCAGTTATTTTAGATACGGTATCCAAATATTGGATTTTTCGTCACTTGAATCGCACATCTCCCTCAATTGTAGCAACTTATCATACAATGAGTGGGTGACAACTACTTCCCCGAATTCGCATCTAGCGGGCTAGACCAGTTTATCCATTTGGGTTATTTGCACCCCCCCCCCTCCCTCCCTCTCCCGCCCACCACATGTTAATAATGATTAAAAAATTATAAGAGGGGAAAGAATTAGAACAAGAAAAAATTATTTGCCACCAAGCGGGTCAACACGTGACCCGTTTGTACAAAGACTTGGGAATAATCATAAATCTATGCGAAGAAGAATTAAGAATAACTGGATGAAAAAGTGTTGGATTCTGTCACTTGCGGTATCTATCGGTTTCGGTGAATTAAACTGTCCATCTGTATCAAATGCATATCCGATTCTTGCGCAACAGAATTATGAGAATCCCCGAGAAGCTACGGGGCGTATTGTGTGCGCCAATTGCCACCTAGCCAAGAAACCCGTGGATATTGAGGCCCCGCAATCCGTTCTTCCCGATACTGTATTTGAAGCAGCTGTCAAGATTCCCTATGATACGTAGATAAAGTAAGTACTTGCAAACGGGAAAAAAGGTGGATTGAATGTAGGCGCCGTCCTCATTCTACCAGAGGGATTCAAATTGGCTCCTTCTAATCGCATTCCAGCCGAAATGAAAGAAAAATTGGGGAAATTATCGTTTCAGAGTTACCGTCCCGGCGAAGAAGGTATAATCGTCGTAGGACCAGTGCCGGGCAAATTATACAGCGAAATCGTATTTCCGATTATCTCACCGGACCCTGGTACTAACAAAGAAGCTCATTTTCTGAAATACCCCATTTATGTTGGGGGGAATAGGGGTAGGGGACAAATCTACCCAGATGGGAGCAGAAGCAACAACACGGTCTATACTGCTTCGGTGGCAGGAAAAATAAAGAGGGTTGTTCGTAAAGAAGGAAGGGGTGGATACGAAATCATTATCGAGGAGTCATCCGAGAGTCGTGAAACAACTGATACCGTCCCTCCCGGTCTCGAGCTCATCGTTTCAGAAGGTGAGTTTGTTAAGGCCGATCAGCCGTTGACTAATAACCCCAATGTTGGCGGATTTGGTCAGGGGGAAGTTGAAATTGTACTCCAAGACCCGTTGCGTATCCAAGGTCTCATAGCTTTTTTTGCATCGGTTGTATTGGCACAGATTTTTCTTGTGCTTAAGAAAAAACAGTTTGAAAAAGTGCAGTTGGCAGAAATGAATTTCTGATTGGCTACTCCTTTTGTTCTTCGTTATCCCTCCCGTGGCTAAATAAACCAATTGATAATTGCGTGTGGAAAAAGAGATCTCCACCTGTCTCTTTTTTTAGTTAATGATTTGGTAGCCGCACGGAAAGTGTTGATTGCGTCGACTTAAGCTTTGTTCGCGGTGTCGACGACGTCGACACCATCGACGTCATCCACACGTATTCCTCTTCCCCAACGCAATTGGCTGACTTCTCTGCCGACCAGTTCCCTTCCCTAGTTCGACTCTATCAAGTCTGAACTGGGGCACAGAAGATGCAACGGCGGGTAGGGAGGTCGACCGCAAATATGAATGGGGCTAGTTGGGAAGATTGCTATTGGATGGAAGTAAATGAAAAAAAACTCCACCCGTTAGTTTAGTTTATCGAAGTAGAAATTGTACCCGAAAACTTATTGATTGATCTGATTATATCAAACTAGTTTTCCCTCCCGGACTATAATACCTCCGCCAAACTGCAATATTAAATTTTTTATTTTTAATATTTATGTGACTAAAAAAGGTAAGGTGTGGAGAGAACTATTCATTTTAGCTGTCACAGTCAGCCTCGATCGATTCTTTTCCATCTAAAGAATCGATCGAGCTGTCTACTCGAAAAATGCGTTGTAGAACTACAATACCGATGAAGCTGGACATCAATTACGTCCGGCTGACAAATCAACTATAACTCGATATATCATTAATCCATCTCTATCTAACTAAATAGGGATATATTGAATTGAACCGTTTCTTTACTCTCCTTTTTCGGGTAGAAAGAGAATAAAAAACGGAGACTTCGCTTGTAGAATTCGGCAAAATTTTACTGATCAAGTGGCAGTTATTATCGAGGAGACGACCCCAACCCCGAGTAAGCCCCGTAAGAGAATATGCCTAGCGAACCTATCACAAGTGTACCGGCTACAGTACCTACCAACCACAAGGGAATCCTTCCAGTGGTATTTGTCATCTGCGCCACCTCCTTACCCTCTACTTTTTTGGCTTCATCCTCCGGTCTCGACTCGAGACATGAACAGTCACAAATAATTAGGATCTCGATCTTTCTCAGACAATTCCTTTTAGTTTCTAATTAAAGAAGTAATTAGAAAATGGAACGGCAAGTACGAAAATCAGTAATAATCCCCGATAAAGGCTTGTACGATTCGATTCTACACTCTGTTTATTTGGATTCGGTTGTGTCGTAGATTCAGAGCTCACTAAAAACTACCTTTGAATGAATTGCATAGCTGATATAGACCCCAAAAAGAAAACTGTAGGTACAGCTAAGCCGTGAACGGCTAACCACCTAACAGTGAAAATCGGATAAGTTTTATCTAAAGCCATTGGTTTCTCCTAAAATAATTTGGTGAATGCGTCGACCTGTTCCAGCGAATCGAAGCGGCCAGTTACCAAGGGAACTTCTTGTCGGCTCTCTGAGAAATATTCGTTTGGGCGAGGGCTTCCAAAAACATCGTAAGCTAAACCTGTACTGACAGATGGCCAGCCTGCAATAAACGGGGAGGGTATAGTAATGCTGTGGATGACCCAGTATCAAATACTAGTAATGATGTCAGCAAAGGGGCGTTCTCCTGTATTCCCAGACATGTTCAGCTCCGTATCTATCTATATCTATCTTGTAATACTAAAAAGGATTGTTTCCCAAATAAGAAAAGGGGGTGAAATATGCAGAATCTGCCAGTAAACCTTTTCGAATGGGACCTGAACCAAATTAGAATGTCACTTTAATACCCAGGGTATATCCGAAATATACTGGTTCAGTATAGCTAGCCCACCTTTGATGCGGCAAGGTTACTCGCTCCTCACAAGTGAGGTGTTTGATACTTACGAAATTTTTGATGGGTGGTTGCCTACACTTAGACCAAACCGACTAGAAAGCCTTGGCCGGATTCAGACCCGTGCGGCGGTTCGCAGGCGCGGGAATATCTTCCACTGCTCCGTTTCCCGGCCTGCTTTCGTCTCTCGGCATGTTCGGGCAATTACTGTACTGATTCCAACTAGGCCTACGCTTATTAGTAGGCCAAATAGATAGCCATTCCAACAGGAATGGGGGTAGTTACCGAAAAGGGGAAGAAATTCCCTAGCAATTAGTAACCAATTAATTAACGACCGGGAGGTACTATGTGGTTGCCTACCTAATAAATTAAATTAGTGAGACATAATTGTACTAAATAAAATAAATTTGTGGGTTTAGATCAACCAGTATTAGATCACCCAATAAATGTTACTAATCAATTCCGACTTAGCAAATTTGAGTAAACAACTTTGATTCAGTAGGTTCGGGTGATAAACTACTCGAAGAAATCGTATACTAACCCATCTGTCAGGTAATTTGGTACTCAAATTTATGCTCACTCTATTAAGTCACTTCGCCTTTTTGACGTCTGTATTAACTTTGACCCTAGCTTTATTTGTTGGATTGAACAAGATTCAGATTCTGTGACTTAGCACTACCACATAGAATCTAGATAGAGGGGGAGAAGAGCAAAAAAGGGGGCCCCGCCGGCGCCTACTATTTCATCGCACTTACCAATTACTATTCGGTTGACGCGGAAACCCGCTTTGCTTCGGCAAGTTTGGTAAGTATTTACATTAAATATCTATAAACTAGAATGGTTGAAGCATCACTATCGGGAATTGTGTTGGGTTCGATTCCTATAACCCTAGCTGGATTATTTGTAACTGCATACCTGCAATATCGACGCGGCGATCAATTAGATATTCGTTAGAATCTAATAATTGCCGCATCTCAAACATCAAATAGGACTTCGGTTTAAAAGAAAGATTGAAAAATATTCATCTAGAAATCCCTTTTTTATCCTCCATTATTTTATCATTTCTAGGATTTGTCTGAAAATAGTTGTTTATCTAAGAAACAGACATGAGGAGGGGCTGCTTCGCGGCGCAATTTTGTTGTCTTCATCTCTTACGAATTTTGTATTCGATACGTATTATTTCTATTAATCGATCCCCGGGTAAGCGGGAGTAGGCACGCCCTGTAGGATTCGAACCTACGACATCGGGTTTTGGAGACCCGCGTTCTACCGGACTGAACTAAGGGCGTCCCCCTCTTCGGGGTCACTTTCTTATTCTAGAAAGAAAATTTTGTAGCAGCTTGCTTCCCCACTTCCGCAGGGAGGAAGTAGGAGTTACAAATTTTTCATTTTTCATAAGTAGAAAGTTGGTTATGCGGCAAGTCCTACTCCCGAAACTTGGTGAATGGATCGAAAATAGGGATGACGGGATTTGAACCTGCGACATTTTGTACCCAAAACAAACACGCTACCGAGCTGCGTTACATCCCTATTAATCTCGATTTGTACCTGGTATCATTGATCCGATGCTACTTTATTTGAAGTATTATAACTGGTAGCTATAGATACCGGCTACCGGTAAAATAAAAATTTATTTTCCGGTAGGTGGTTGTCTCCTATCACTCCGTTCAATTATTACCCTTTTTCCTTCTCATTTTTCACCGACGTCGCGGGTGTTAGTACCACCAATATTGAGTACTCCGAAGTTATCAGTTTTTTCTTTTGAAGAATTGATTTATATGTTGTAAATAATAATCGGTTCTCCGGAAGTGATAAAAAAGAAGTAGAGGAGGAATAAAGACTAAGAGTTAGAGGAATAAAAATTTCAAAAGAAGGAGGATTTTTGATGCAACATGTAAAGATATACCTTTCCACGGCCCCCGTCGTAGCTGCAATATGGTTTGGCTTGTTAGCGGGTTCGTTAATAGAAGTTAACCGTTTCTTCCCAGACGCTTTATTATTTCCATTTTTTTGATCCAAAGAACTAACTACAGAGGGATCAGATGGATCAGACGAAGCGAAAAAATGATATAAATTTACGTCTCGCGAAACGAGTAGCACGTAACCAAGTTTTTCGTGGGGGGTAGCTAAAATCTAAACCTTATTGTTGAAGCTTCGCGAGTAGTCCGCTCAAACCATATTTGGATCTACTTGTGACCCTCCCACTCAAAAAAAAACTTATCTTACTACGATGCAATTGATTTTATGACCAAAAGTAAAGATGCGAGGGTAACCACTGCTTTAGCATGTACAATATGTACTTGCAAAGAGGTTGGCGACAAATCCACGGGTATTTCTCGATACACTACACGTAAGAATCGCCGTAACACACCTACTCGGTTGGAATCAAAAAAATTTTGCGTTTGTTGCCACAAACATACTTATCATAAAGAACTAAAAAAATGAAGGATATTTTTGATTAATTCGTAGGTAATCAATATTAATGTGTATCGGTAGTCAAAAAAAAATATCACGAATAAATTTAAACGATCTCTCCGTAGACGTTCCCCGTCCATTCGCCCCGATGAAGTTATTGGTTACAAAAATACGAGCCTACTTCGGCGATTCGTAAGTGAGCAGGGAAGAATCCTATCGAGACGGATGAATAGATTGACCTCCAAGCAGCAGCGTTCGGTAGCTGTCGCTATAAAGAGAGCCCGTATTTTGGCTTTGCTACCCTTCTCAAATAACGAAAATTAGATAATTTCAGAAAATTGAATTATGGGGGATTTTTTTGATTTGGCAACTAAAAATTTCCTGCGAAAGAAATGTAATTGAATGTATTTAAGTTGAATCAAAATGATGTCGATAAGATAGTCTGTCTTTCCGTTTGTCTTCTCCCCTTCTTCCTTTCTATGCCGTAGATCCGTAAATTAACCCGTTTTCTATTTCTGGCCTCTCCGTTTAATTCGGAGAGGCTTACCTGGATGTCAATCTCTTTCATTATTGATTTTTCGTATGAGCCTGGAGGAACAGTAAGCATCTGGAGTAGCTACTTGCGCGAGTGTCTTGCGATTCAGAAAAACTTGATTCTCAAGCAAATTGTGAATCGTCGAACTGTACGTAATTCCATTTTTCCGCGCCGCTGCATTAATCCGAGCGATCCACAGACGGCGAAATTTTCTCTTTCGGTTGTTTCTATCTACATAAGCGCAAGCCAATGCCCTTTTTTCTTGCTGGTTCGCCGCTCTAAATAATCTCGAATGAGCCCCCCGAAACCCGGACGCAAAATCGAGAATGTCTTTGCGATATCTCCGAGCTATGGATCCTCGTCTTACTCTGGTCATTATACGTATAGCCTCACAGAAAATTATAGTTTTGTCTGAGAAATCCATTTATTCCTGGGCTCTGCTACTCCCCTAAATAGTTTCGCCTCAATATATCTTATTTAGATATATCAATTAAAAAAATATCAATTTAGATAAATAGATATGCTGCGTCATACCGAAACGTACCCCCCAAAAAGATAGATATGAAGATCCCACAGATATGTTTATATTTCAATTACACCCCGTGCGGTGACATACAACACCCTTCAATTCTTCAATTCTTAGAGGGTCGCAGGTAGTTGCTTTATAATTCTTGGAAAATTTGTAGGTTGTGACAAATTCCCGTTTTTTTATCTGATGTGATAAATAAAGATTCCGGCGGCTTTTGCTACTCCGACTTTCCCTCCCGCAAATACTCCGGTACGGGTTGGATACCCCACCCCCATCTGTTTATCTGTCAATAAGCAGTACGTTGTGTCCGAGATACTACGGATTCCGATGTTTCCGTGGCCAATTTCTTATGGCAGCCGGGTCCCCCCTATATACCGGAGCCTAGGCTTTTCCAAAGATAAGGAAAACAAAATTGCTGTTGGTGGGTCGCATGATCCCCAATATTTAACTCATCCCATTAAGCTGGGCTTTCTTACTTCCATTTCTTATTTGTTTCGGAAGAAATCATATGTATAGTAACGGTATTTTACGCTGGAGATTGGCAGAACAGCTGACCCGCGTTTGTTGCCATCGCAATGGGATTGGCGAAAGAGGTGTAGAAGTTGATACCATTCGCTTGGCTTCGCTTAATAACTCAACTTTATTGTCATCGATTGGTTTTTATCGTCCCAAACCAAAATGACCGGATTTGCACCGACTTGAACCACGAATTTCTATTTCTTCTCGAAACAGATGGATTATGGGTTTATCCCTATTTCATTCGGGGGATTATCTCGCAACATCAACCCCTTATAATGTCTCAGGTTTCCGATCCGAACAGGTCACACATACACCCTAGTACACACTCCTCTCCGTTGGGGGCATCCCCGAAGAGCGGGGGATTTCGTCCCACTCTCCAACCGTTGTCTCGCTTTTCTAATAAGTTGCTGATTTGTTGGCACGTTCAAAGACGCAGAGATTTTATCCGGTTCGAAATATTCTCAACCATTTGTAAAAACTTGCTACATCTTGGTATTCAACAACCAAGCTTCACAGTATTCCTTTGCCTAAGGCACGAAAAGAAACCTCGAAGATTTGCTTCTTTTTAATGGATGGATTAGTAGCTGGCTGGACGAATAAGCGTGAAACTACAAAAAAAAACTTCTTGATTTGAGGAGAAGGAATTTACCTCCTTTTTGTAAGTCTTAGTTATTTACTACCTTTAAACTGACGCGTTTTCCAACGCTACGGGGTCCGCGACGCCGTAATCCTGGGCTTCTTCTGCTGACGGAAAAACGTCTCTCTCCATGTCTTCGGAAATTATCCATAAAGGTTTACCGGTTCTTTGGGCATAGACTTTGGTTATGCAATCGCGGAGTTTTGATGCTTCTTCTGCTTCCATAACGCATTCCCCCGCTTGTCCATCATAATACGAACTAGCGGGTTGATGAATCATTACCCTAATTAGATGACTCCGATTAAGTCCAACCGTACAAGCAAATGCTTTTGCATACGGCTATACTTCCGGTGGGCCAACAAAATCTGTTTGAATCAGTAGTTAAAAATTAACCCCCTGTCTTAAAAGGCCTTGAGAGAAGGTCTTGAGGGAGAAATTTACTTCGTCGTAAAGCCCCTTCTGCAATACTGCGACAAAAGTATTACGAGATCACACCATCCTTTCTTTCAAACAAACGTATTATGATGGTTCCGTTGCTGTGTAGCGCCAGCAATCCCAGAGTTTGCTATATATACCCTCGATGGACAACGTAATTAGTATCGCTCAACTCCTTAAAATTAAAAACTCGATGTTTTATTTTTACAAGTAATTTAAAATTTAATAAATTATGTAGATTCGACATTTCATGCAATTTATGACGCTAGGATATATTGATTTCGACCGGGAGTGAATCTACTACAAGTCGAAAAATTTATTTAAATTTCCTTCGATTAACTTTACCCTCTCGGCGTTTCATTACTTCGTAGTTGAATGTTTATAGGAGGAATCGCCAAGTAATAATTGCCATGCTATTGTTACCCCAACTAGGCGAAGGCAGGGTTCTAGTCCACACAAATCATTGGCGCCAAGCGTGAGGTAGTGCTATACGTCTAGTAATTTCTCCCCCAGCCAAAATGGAAGATCCCGTTGAAGCAGCTAGTCCCATGCAAATAGTATGTACATCTGGTACGACAAATTGCATCGCATCATAAGCAGATATTCCGGCTAATACCGCCCCACCGGGTGAATTTACATACGAGTACATATCTTTGGCTTGATCTTCCCCATTTAGATACATCATGATACCGATAAGTTGATTGGCGATCTCGTCATCAACTTGTTGCCCCAGAAAGAGAAGTCTCTCCCGATAAAGCCGGTTGATTGGAATAGGTTTCCGCGGCTCCCACTCCACCGACCCCCTCCCTAGAACCGTATAGGTATCGTTAGATACATACGGCTCCGGTAGCTTCTACGTGAAACGGGTGGAAGAGAAAACTATATTTTATTTTCTGATCCTACCCATATTAGTATTAGTGCTCCTGGTTCAAGTTTGTCTGGCCCAGCTTTCGCACATTCTGAACCACTTCGTAACCGGTGATCAGTGAATTCACCCCAGCGTGTTAACTTCTTCCTCTTGCACCGGTGCATTTCCGTTCGTGATTGAGTCCTTTTGCTTTTGATGCAAAGAGTCTTTAGGTTCATCTTCTACCCCGGGGGTAGTGGGGTTCCGACCGCCATTTGCACATACGGGACAAATAGTTTTACTTCCCCTATATCTATTACCGCATTTCATGTAACATATTCACAAAGAAATAGATTTAATTTTTTTCTCTGCTCCGGTTTCCGTTTCATAGTTATTTTGGCTACGATTGATACCTGGGATTGAGTAACCGGAGCCTAAGCAATCTGTTTATTTCGACTAGCCATGGATTCTAACGACTACCAAACCTACTGACATATTTTTACCACGCATTTGACCACTGATAGATTAGTCAATTCCAAGCGAGATAGAGACAAATCAATCGGATAAGAAACGACGGAAACGGGTTCCGTCCGGCTCGACGCACCCGACAAGTCGCACTATACGTCAACCCGAGCCGCATCCTCTTCCCCAGGGAGACGAAAGGGTACCTTTGGAACACCAATTGGCATATAAAAACTACCGAAAGAGATTGTAATCACCTCCAAATTGGGGACGTAGAAGCCAAACCGAAAAGGAGCTTACGTCATATTATAACACGCCTAGTGAAGACGACGTGGGTGAGAAACTCGTACTTTTTTGCAGATATTAACAGATTCTGATGGGACCAATCTCTACATTGTTATATAAAGTACGTAAATGTTAAAATACCCATGCCTTCATCTTTTCTTCGAAGAAAAGTTACTGGCTTCTCTTACATTAGTACGTGTCTTGTACAAACAAGTAGGTGAAACAAGGGAAGAGAACTGCTTCTAATCATGAACCGAAATATTGATTTGCATATTTCATACAACAACTTTTATCTCGTCTACTTATAACTTATAAAGCAAGCCTATACCGCAAGAAAGTTACGTAGTGGTCACTCATCTCCAATATCCAAGAAAGGGGTTTCTCACGGGTTTGCCTCGGTATCGCGTTCATACCGTCGTATTAAACGACCCCGGTCGTCTGATTTCCGTGCATCTGATGCATACTGCTTTGGTTTCTGGCTGGGCGGGTTCAATGGCTTCATATGAACTAGCTGTTTTTGACCCATCGGATCCCGTTCTTGATCCCATGTGGAGGCAGGGTATGTTCGTCATTCCATTTATGACTCGCATCGGAATAGCGAAGTCGTGGGGGGGCTGGAGCATCACCGGGGACACCGCAACTGACGCGGGTATCTGGAGTTACGAAGGAGTAGCCGCGGCCCATATCATACTATCCGGTTTGCTGTTTCTAGCCGCTATCTGGCACCGGGTGTATTGGGACCTGGATCTGTTTCGCGACGATCGCACGGGAAAACCATCCCTGGATTTACCAAAAATATTTGGAATCCACCTATTTCTTTCAGGAGTACTTTGTTTCACGTTTGGGGCATTTCACGTAACGGGTTTGTTTGGCCCTGGTATTTGGATATCAGATCCTTACGGATTAACCGGAAAGGTGGAACCCGTAGATCCAGCTTGGGGGGCCGAGGGTTTCGATCCATTCGTACCAGGCGGAATAGCCTCGCACCACATAGCAGCGGGAGTTTTAGGTATATTAGCTGGTTTATTTCACCTAAGTGTTCGTCCTCCCCAACGGTTATACAAAGCTCTACGTATGGGAAATGTCGAAACCGTGTTGTCTAGCAGTATTGCTGCCGTATTTTTCGCCGCTTTCGTGGTTTCCGGAACCATGTGGTACGGTTCCGCCGCCACTCCGATCGAATTGTTTGGCCCTACTCGTTATCAGTGGGATCAGGGGTACTTCCAACAAGAAATAGAAAAACGAATACGATCAGGTGAAGCCGAAAATCTAAGTCTACCCCAAGCTTGGTCGAAGATTCCGGAGAAATTAGCCTTTTACGACTACATCGGTAATAACCCCGCCAAAGGCGGATTGTTTAGGGCAGGTGCAATGGACAACGGCGATGGAATAGCCGTTGGTTGGTTAGGTCATGCCGTCTTCAAAGATAGGGAAGGCCATGAACTTTTTGTACGCCGTATGCCAACCTTTTTCGAAACATTTCCCGTAGTCTTGGTAGATGGCGAGGGCGTTGTAAGAGCTGATGTACCATTTAGACGAGCCGAATCAAAATACAGCGTCGAACAAGTCGGTGTAACCGTAGAATTCTTCGGTGGTGAACTAGGTGGTGCCAGTTTCACCGATCCCGCCACGGTTAAGAAATATGCCAGGCGCGCCCAATTAGGTGAGATCTTTGAATTTGATCGCGCCACTCTAAAATCGGATGGTGTTTTTAGAAGTAGTCCACGGGGTTGGTTCACTTTCGGCCACGCCACGTTTGCCCTTATTTTCTTTTTCGGCCACATTTGGCACGGTGCTAGAACCTTGTTTAGGGACGTTTTCGCCGGCATCGACCCCGATTTGGATGCCCAAGTTGAATTCGGGGCATTTCAAAAGTTGGGGGATCCAAGTACTAAAAGACAAGCTGTTCAAAATATTTTCCCTTATTTATCCCATTAAACCAATCTATCCCGGATTAGTTACAAAAATTGACTGAATTATAGGAGAGAAAATAATTTTCTGTCAAAACTTAAAAACTTAATAGATAGATTTAATTGAATAGTTTTAGATACATTCAAGTTAAGCAAAGAAAAAATAAAATTTGAGGTAACTATAAGTTTCCCCCGGCGCAATTAGTATGAAAGATATCCCTAAAATACCACTATTACGGCCGAATCCATGGAAGCACTGGTTTACACATTTCTGTTGGTAGCAACTCTAGGTATAATATTTTTTGCCATTTTCTTTCGGGAGCCCCCAAAAGTACCCAGCAAGGGTAAATGAAAAGCTCTCTTCAATTTCAATTTTTTTTCTTTCTAATTTCACCAAAGAAACAGATTTCGTTGCATCATCAAAATCATGAATATAAGGGAAATTAAGTTGATTAGAGACCTTCCTTTCTAACTTTGTGAAGGAAGGTCTACCGGTGCGACTAATCTTCATGTTCCTCAAAAGGGTCTCTGAGCTCTTTGGCGGGTTGACCGAAAGCCGTATACAAAGCGTAACCGGTGAGGCTAACGAGTGAACGGGATATAGAGATAGCGACCGAAGTTGCGGTTTCCATTGCCATGTAACCCAAAAAAGAAGTAGTTCCCACTTTACTTGCTATAATAGTATACAAAGTCATCAAATTTCAATCAATTGAGCAGGCTCTACGGCTACAAAAATTATTGGTGATACCCCAAAAGGTAAACCCAGGATCAGTTTCTTGGGAATGGTTTTGAAGCCGCTTAACTCAGAATACGGGAAGGTTGCTCCCGGCTGGGGAACTACCCCCTTGATGGGATTTTCCATGGCTTTATTCGCAGTATTCCTAGTTACCATTTTGGAAATTTATAATTCATCCGTTTTATTGGAGGGTATTCCAATTAGCTGGTAGAACAGCCCTGAACCTGACTGATACAACAGCCGGGGGTTCACAAGTGGATACTTCACCATAAATCAGAGAGGGAGTTAAATCGCGCGAACTTTTCTTAAAATGTTTTTGCAAGGCAATAATATGGGTGTGTGATTCGCCGCAACTAATCTGGTTTAACAAATAAACAATCTTCTATTTAAACAGATTTTATTATATTAGATTACTGGTATCTCGCCAGGTGGCGGTCTAGTTATTAGTACCCGAAACGCGAGGAATTAATATTTAGTTATAAGGCACAAACTATGATTAATTTGCATCAATTTACTACTTAAATTTCGTGACAAAGTTGTTATCTGATCTTGCCGACTCGGTGCTGTATCAAAAAACTATCGATGATGTACGTTTCGATTGTGGTTGTTTACTGAAGCTAAAGCGTGTGAGTGGAGAAAAAAGAGCCGTGCAGGGTTCGGGGTGACGGAGGAGTTGTCGCCCGTTAGGTCTTCCTATCTGGAAAAATAATAAATTATCGAAGTATAGTAAAAATCTAAGGTTTCGTGGATGTCGGAAAATAAATCAGATCAGAACGAGGTAACCTCTATCCATTTACTTACCCCCCCCCTAAAAAAAAAAGGGGGGGGGGGGGTAGATACGTCGATAAGATTAAGAGATTTCCCAAGACGCTGGCCTAGTCATTTTGAATTCAAAAATAAAAGCTGACATGAGATCGAAGTGAAATGTATTTCCAAGTTTTTCGAGGCTGGGTCGCTTCTTCGTCTATTAATCAATAAAAGATGTCGAGGGTATGCCGTTTTTTCCCACTCCTTCACTCGAGTAACTACTAATAGGATGGGCGATGCTCAAACATCTTTGCTTAAGCTGTGTGAGAAAAAAGTCTCATGTACAGTTTACGAAGAGGGAGTTAAAAAGGCTTACCTATCTCGCTAAGGTATATGATTGGTTCGAGGAGCGCCTAGAAATTCAGGCAATTGCTGACGATATTACTAGCAAATACGTCCCTCCACATGTGAACATATTTCATTGCTTGGGGGGAATCACGCTCACTCGCTTTTCGGTTCAAGTAGCCACCGGTTTTGCTATGACCTCTTATTATCGCCCGACTGTTACAGAAGCTTTCTCTTCAGTTCAATATATAATGACTGAAGTTAATTTTGGTTGGCTGATTCGGTCTGTTCATCGGTGGTCAGCAAGTATGATGGTTTTAATGATGATTTCGCACGTATTTCGTGTCTATCTCACGGGGGGATTCAAGAAGCCTCGCGAATTGACTTGGGTTACTGGGGTGATTCTAGCTGTATCAACCGTCTCCTTCGGTGTAACTGGATATTCCCTACCCTGGGATCAAATTGGTTACTGGGCTGTTAAAATCGTAACCGGCGTACCCGAAGCTATTCCCTTGGTAGGATCTTCATTAGTAGAGTCATTACGGGGAAGTGCTAGTGTCGGCCAATCGACATTAACTCGTTTTTACAGTTTACACACTTTCGTTTTGCCGCCTCTCACTGCTGTTTCTATGCCGATGCATTTTCCAATGATCCGTAAACAAGGCATTCCGGGTCCTTCGCGATTTTTTCACAAATCGGGGGTGAAAAATCTCCGCCGCTATATCAGTAGATGATATCAATTCCAAGTTCCTTAAGAGGTTGTTGTCCTGTTGCCGCCGATACTTATTAATAAATCAAGTGATAAGTTATTTGGCGGGTTTGGTTATCTACTGGGACGAAGTAATTGAAGCGTCAAAGGAAAAAAGAAATTGGATTATGGGAGTGTGTGACTTGTCTCGAGACGTGTAGGCTATGCAGATGTCGAGTTGGATACTGCTGCAACCGAAGGTGTGTCTCCCTTCCGACCTTTCTTTGGGACTAAGATTCGAAACCTGGATATAAAAACATCTCTTTTGAACTAAGAAAGTTGTTTGGAGAATTCTTCCCATGATCGAATCAAAAATTTTGAAAGGCCTCGTGAAAACCTATGTATCCAATTGGGATTGTGTGAAGCTTTTAAACATACGGTTTTTAATACGACGCATACATTTCCTTCGCATCAAATGCTAATTGCTTGCGAGAGTAGCCGTTGGGGTAAAAAAACGATCTAAAGAGATATGTAGCCGAAGTTGTAACAAGTTAAGATCCTATACGGATTGTAGTTTGCAAGTATTTTGTACAAACTGGCAACGACACGATACGTGCGTATGGGATACGAGATAATCCGCGAAGCTTTATTCTATCATTGAGCTGATTCGGATGAGAAGCCATGTCACGGAATAACTTATTTCTGTGTTTTTTCCTTCCTTATTCACCAACCTAGCCGTTGCGGGGTAAGAGAATTATATATTTGCTCGAGCCGTATGAGGATAAATTCTCACGTTCGATTCTTATGGGGGAATGAGAAGTCCACCCCGATAACAAAAAAACCTGACCTGAACGATCCTGTTTCGAGAGCGAAATTAGCTAAAGGTATGGGACATAACTACTACGGGGAACCCGCTTGGCCCAACGATCTCTTATATATATCTCCCGTAGTAATCTTAGGAACCATCGCATGTACCGTTGGTTTGGCTGTTTTAGAACCATCAATGATTGGTGAACCAGCAAATCCATTTGCAACTCCTTTGGAGATATTACCTGAATGGTATTTCTTTCCCGTATTCCAAATACTTCGCACAGTGCCCAATAAACTATTAGGTGTTCTTTCAATGGCGTCAGTACCCGCAGGTTTGTTGACCGTTCCTTTTCCCGAAAATGTCAATAAATTTCAGAATCCGTTTCGGCGCCCAGTAGCCACAACAGTCCTCGCAATTGGTACCGCGGTCGCTATTTGGTCAGGTATTGGAGCAACTTTACCCATAGATGGATCTTTAACTTCGGGACTTTTTTAGTATTTCCCTATCTCTTATTAACCCGAAAGATAGTCAAATTTAGTCTAGGGAGCAATTGCCGGCCCCCGGGCTGGGACAAGACTTCCCTAGACTTAGTCATTTTCGAATCAGAAATATCAAATTAGATAATCAATTTTTATTTGTTTATGCCAAAGTAATTCGAAGTCAAATTTTATTTTCCGAGTTTTGGTTGACTCACTTTTTTCTTCCTGAAACCTTTGTAAATAGACGTGCAATAAACGGGAGACAATATCACTTGCTTCGGAAATAGAATAACTTAGCTTACGCCGCTTGTTCCTACTAGTTAATATTAATATGCAACTCATTTTTGGGTAATTCTATGGCGAAATGCTCCCACAAAGCTTTTGACACTTGATCCACAGATTTCTGCCCGAAACTTCTTATCTTCGATGAGTCTTCCCGGCTGTAATTAGGCAAATCAGCGATTGTGTGTATTTCGGCCTTTTTGAGACAATTAAAGGCTCTGGCGGGTAGTTCTAGTTGGTCAATAAACATATTTTTGGAAAGCTTTCCCTCTAGTTCATTAACATCATAAACTTGTGAAGATGACCCCGCCAAGGCGGAAGAACTTTCATCGTCTCCGGAGTAGGAGACGTCTTCGTGCTTCACGTGCAAAAAAGGAGTTGGTAAGTCTATTAGTTTTTTAGAAGCCTCGCTAATTGCCTCATCTGGGGTCAGACTACCATTAGTCCATATTTCAATGAATGATGTTTCTCGCGTCGCTCTACCACTTCCAAATAGATGCACGCTATAATTTACGTTTCGAACAGGCATAGATACGGCATCGACGGGAAATTCTCCACTTTTACATCCATCCGAATTTTCTATGCGGTATCCGCAATCTTTTTCAATTTTCGATTCAATATTGACGGATATTGGTTGGGTAATAGTAACTACATACTGTGAACTGTCAATCGCTTTGACGGAAGGTGGCAGGGATGTATCACCCGCAGTTACTTCTTTGGGACCAGTTACGGATGAAAATGCTTCTTTAACATCATTAGAATCGCCCTTAAGTGCAATTTCTTTTAGATTAACTAAAACATCATGTATCGTCTCTTAGATACCCGTTATTGTGGAATACTCGTGCACAACTCCGTGAAACCTCGCACATGTTATGCTCGTCCCCTGAACCTCTTCTAACGAAGCTCTACGCATGGCAATTCCCACAGTACTAACTTGGCCCCTCTCGAAGGGAGATACGACGAAACGACCATAATGGAGACGCCTACTTTCTGTCTTGGATTCAACGCATTTCCACTGAATTGCTTGGGTAGAGGTCGAGGTTTCATACGTTAGCATAAAGAAATCCCCCTTTAATTTTTAAATAACTACCATTTAGACGCGTCTCTTTCGAGGGGGTCGGCACCCATTATATGGCATGGGTGTCACATCACGTACGAAACTCAGGATTATGCCGCTTCGGCGAATAGCTCGTAAGGCGGTGTCTCTTCCCGGCCCGGGTCCACTCATCGTAATTTCTGCCTGCTTCATACCCCGATCCATTGAGGCGCGGATAGCGTTTTCCGCCGCAGCTTGAGCGGCAAATGGTGTACTTTTGCGTGCACCCCTGAATCCACAGGCACCAGCGGAACACCGGGGAGCTACTTATCCCCGAACGTCCGTGACAGTAATAATTGTATTATTGAAACTTGCTTGTATATGAATAACCCCCTTTTGTACTCCGCGTTTTACCTTGCGTGAACGAATCTTCTTTGAATTACCCGACATAGTTGATTGATTATTCATATTCGGAAAGGCTTTTGTTAATTGTTATTTGGTTCTACGTATAAAGATTTCGGCTACCCCTGCCTTTGCTTATGTTTCGGATTACAACAAATTACCATGATTCGTCCACGTCTACGAATCAATCGACATTTCTCACATATTTTGCGAATGGAGGCACGAATTTTCGTAGCTACAGCCTTAAATTAGTTAGATAAATCTATTGATAGATTTTAGATGCGTTCTCCCTTTTTTTACCGAAAAAAAAAATTGAGCAAGCAGATAATTACTAGGTAGCGGTACCAACAACAAAATTTATTGACTGCTATTTGTCTGCCTACTTCGAAGTCGGTAAATGGTACACCCTTTGGTAAGATCATAAGGACTTAATTCGGCTCTTACCCTATCTCCTGGTAATATTCTTACATAATTCCGTCAGATCTTTCCCGATATGTGAGTCAAGACTTGGCATCCATTATCTAAACACGCTCAAGACATGGCATTGGGAAGCGATTCCGTAACTGTACCCTCCATGTCAATAAGATTCTGTTTCTTCATCATTCGAACTAAATAAACCTCCGGTAATTCATAGATTTCTTTAAGAGATTGCTAACTCAGCTGATATCGCTAATAGCTATTTCGAAACATAGTCATTTCGGAAACAACTGATTTATAAAAGTTCTTGAATTACCAAATGTGACATGAAATTTCCCCCCCGATTTTTTTATGTCGAGCCTCCCGATCTGTAATAAGTCCACGAGATGTCGGTGAAGTTGCAATTCCCATACCGCCCAATATTTTGGGAATTTCCCGATGATCGGAATAAACTCTCAAGCCAGGCTTACTAATGCGTTTGATAACTGCTACGTAGGGGTCTTTCTTCTTACCGAGATACTTCAAGCTCACATCCGGAAACTCTTTCCCATTACCTTTGTGCTTCACCGCACTTTTTGTGAAACCTTCTTCCGCTGAAATTTGTACGATGCATGCAGTCATTTTAGTGGCAGGTATCCTGATCGTAGCTTTTCTTCTTGTGTTCGCATTTCTTATGGCAGTAAGTGCGGCAGAGATGGTGTCGTTATTCGTGAAATATCAATCAGTAGTTGTTGTAATTATCAATACCAGGATGATTCCTAACCTCTTTCTTTTTCTTCCGTTTTCTTCAATTTAATTTTGCGTATCTGCGGTATTTAGATATATCTGACCAATTTTCAAACCAAATTTTTATTTGTATAAAAATTTGGTTTGAAAATTGGTCAGACTGATGACGCTAAGTCATTTAACTCATTGGTTTTCGCAACACCTCGGGGGCTAACGAGACTATTCTCGCGAAATTATAATCTCTCAATTCCCTAGCTACTGGACCAAATATCCGAGTCCCTCTAGGACTTCCTTCCTGGTTTACGACGACGGCCGCATTGTCGTCGAATCCAACAATCATTCCATTACATCGTTTTATCCCCTTACGAGTACAAGCTGCCACCGCCCTAACCACTTCTGATCTTTTTAGAGACATATTGGGTACCGCTTCTTTGACTACGGCCATTGTGACGTCACCCGTACCTGCGTATTTGCGGTTGCCAGTTCCTAACACTCGAATACACATCGATTTGCGAGCTCCGCTATTGTCTGCTACATCTAAATAACTTTGAGTTTGAATCGTTTGGTAATCGGGAAAAATGATAGGTTTATTTGTAGTAAATTCGAGTGAAAAAAGTATATTCCACCCAAACCGAAAAATTTGGGGAATAATTGAATTATCGCTATCGCGATTAGCTGACCCAATTAGTAAAGTGTATTTGCTTTGATGACTATCGGGGTGACGCCTCAGACACGACATTCCCGCCGTCGCCCCGCCGTCGCCACCACCTCAAGTCACTTATTTTTTCTTTACCCTCCCGCCTTTGACAAGTATCACGATTCCGCGGCAGTTACCACTCGAGTAGGCACGGGCATTTTGTGGGCAGCCATTGTCATAGCGGCTTTGGCTACATCTTCGGATACCCCACTCAATTCATAAATTATTCGGCCTGGTTTAACTGCAGATACCCAGTATTCCGGAGATCCTTTGCCCGACCCCATACGTGTTTCCGCAGGTCTCGCGGTGATGGGTTTGTCGGGAAAGATGCGTATCCACAGCTTCCCACCTCGACGAGCACAGCGCGTTATTGACCTCCTCCCCGCCTCTATTTGTCTAGCCGTAATCCAAGCAGGTTCGAGGGCCTGAGGAGCAAATTTTCCGAAGGAGATGGTGTTGCCACGATTAGATATCCCTCTCAATCTTCCTCTATGTTGCTTACGATATTTAGTTCGTCTGGGGTTGCAGTCGATGTAGGCAGAATTTACCAATCTCTGATACAGAACCGGACGTGAAAGTCTCCCCTCAACCGGCTCCTCGTGAATTCGACGATGCCGTTTTCCATACCTCGCAAACTTACTAATTATCTTTTTACTATTCCTACTTCCAGTCCATTTTCAAATGGCAGTTCAGGTATTACTTGGCGCTAAATCCACGGGCGAGAATAAGCTCGATCTTCTAATTCACTTCTTTTTTGCTTTTGAAGTGTGGGCTTCTCTCGCCATCCCATCCGCCGAATCCCGATATTTATTAACTGAATAAATGAGATTAACTGAATAAATGAGATTCGGAAGTCCCCTCGTTTTTCAATCTCTTGGAGCAAACGTTTTGGTTATCCCACAGCGACGGAGCTTTTCACTCTATCCAAATTCCATTGAGTCAGTGTTCCCAGCATTAATTGACTCGGAGCTCTATTTCAGATATTGACAATTTGGCAATTGTGCTACATCACGCAGCTTTTTGGGAATTGAGCGGTTAACCACACGATTTCGAGAAAGAAGAAATTCAATTATCCCAATTTTTATTTCTCGAAATAGTCATAAATTGGTAATGTTTTCAGCTTCCCCATAAAAAAACTCCCCATGGGTGGAAATTTCATTTGCGATGAGATAGCCCCGCCCTGTCTTCGGCATTGACTTATTTAGTACCCGAAAACAGGGGGCTCATTACTCAGTCAATTAGTTTTTTTTATTATGGATGAAGAGATGTTGTTTGGACGAGTCGCACACTAAGCATAGCAAAGATCTTTTGGAGTTTAAAATGAAAAGGATTGAAACTGGAATAGGATAAAGCTGCCCTAGGTTGCATCAAAACTCATTAAATAGTTTTTCTTTCATTGGGTAGGGATCACCCAATACCCCGAAATGTCCAGGTCTTTATGCCTAAAACCCCGTGAATCGTCTGAGCCGGGTGGTAAGAATAGCCTATACGGGCTTTAATGGTTTGGAGAGGGACCCTACCTTCCCTAGCCCATTCAACCCGAGCCATCTCGCTACCGTTGAGGCGTCCGGCTATTTGTATCTTAATACCTCTATCGCTAGTTCTTCCAACCAATTCAATAGCTTTTTTCATAGTTCGTCGAAAAGGAACTCTATTTCTTAATTGTGAGGCAACATGCTCCGCCAAGATTTTTGGTTCCCCATATGGTTGGGTGACACTACTTAGTATTACCCGGAGCTTGCGACTTTCGATCCCTAAGATGTTTTCGATATCGCTCTTCATTCGAGTAATCCCCAAACTTTGTTCTTCAATGAGTGAATCGGGAAATCCCGTATGTATATCAACCCTAATAAGATCTGTTTTTCGTTGGATTTCGATATGCCCAACTCCGCCATAGTTTGTGGCGTCCTTCACGTTTTTCGCAATATACTTCTCGACAGAGGTGCGTATTTGTCTATCCCCTTCAAGAAACTTTGGATAATCTTTTGTCTGCGCGAACCGATGAGAGTAATGCTTCTAACTTACGCCGAGTCGAAAACCGAGTGGATGAATCTTTCGTCCCGTATCTATTTCTCCTCAACTCAATATTAAATTACTTTCTATATATTAAATTACTTTCTATCTAGTTGTTTTTTTATTTTTATTAAAACCCCCGACACGTTCCAATTGGTGAGCATTTTTTATGAAGTCATCTCTTTATCTTTCCAACAAAATTTGAGTTTGACTTAATGGTTACTTTACAGGTGGGTTTCTTTATTGGGTAACCTCGGCCTTGAGCTCGAGGGCGGAACCTTTTTAAATACGTGGAATTCTCGACCCAGGCCTCACTAATGAACAAATCAGATTTATTCAATCCAAAATTGGTACTGGCATTTGCCGCCGCAGAAAGAATCAATTGTGATATGAGACAACACGTTTTGTAAGGCATAAATTCGAGTAATGCAAGTGCTTCTCCGTACGAACAACCCCGGATTCGATCGGTAATCCGTCGCATTTTGATAGCTGACACACGGATATTTTTCCCCAGAGCTCGCGCCCCAGTTTCTGATTTATTTTTGTTTATCATGAGGTATAATTTCCTAATTATCGACGGGATCCTTTATCATTTCTTGCATGTCCCCTAAAATTCCGGGTGGGTACAAATTCCCCCAGTTTATGACCCACCATCCGGTCGGTTACATAAATAGGTAGGTGCTCCCGCCCATTATGAACGGCAATAGTGTGACCGATCGTGATAGGTACGACTGCAGAAGCGCGAGACCAAGTTACAACCAATTTTCTCTCCCGTCGTATATTGAGATTTTCAATCTCTCGTATTAAATGATTAGATACAAAAGGACCTTTTTTCGATGAACGTGCCGTAGCCGACTAGCCCCCTGCTTAATATTTCCATTTATCAATAACCTCTGCGTCGACGAAGTATCAGGGGGTTGCTATATTTCCCCTCTTTCCGACTTCTTTTTCCAAGCGCGACATGCCCCCAAGGGGTTGATGGCCTCCTCCTACCAATCGACGTCCTGCCCTCCCCCCCTCCGTGGGGATGATCGACAGGATTCGTAGCTGAACCTCTCACTTTGGGCCGTCTCCCTAACCAGCGCTTAGACCCAGCTTTTCCCAAGCCTTCATTGTTGATATCGATGTTTCCGACCCGTCCTATACTTGCTAAGCAATTTTGAGATATTAAACGAATTTCGTTGGAGGGTAGTCTTAGTGTAGCCAATTGACCTTCTTTTGCAACTACTTTTGCTGCTGCGCCAGCCGCTCTAACTGATTATCCGCCTTTCCCAGATTTTAATTCTATATTATGTATAATGGTACCTGAAGGTATTTTGGTCGAGGTAGACCCCCCCCTCCTCTTACTTTTCCTCAAAGGGAAGGAAGCGACTGGGGAAGACCCCTTCCCAAACTGTACAAGCCTCTTTCGAAGCATACAGCTTTCCAGATACGAAAGCTGGGATTAGGCACCGCTGCTGGGTCTCGGTAGTACCAAACTGATGCCTACTGAAGCACAAGCAAGTAATTTTCGTCCCATATTTATTGTATCCTTGGCTTTTTTGCCCGCACCCGGCTTCCTTATGAGAATCTAGTATCTCTTTAAAATTTAGCAGCAGAATTGGTGACTTCGATGATTCGCGTTAGCATTAGTCAATGTCCGGGATAACTTAGGAAACCTCTTCTCCTTGGCATTTAAAGAAATTAACTTCCATCTATTTCTTACTTGCGTCATTACGTAGCTTCGATGTTGCCTCCGACTGCCAAATCGAGTGTTTTGAATTCGCACTTTCCACGCCTTCAATACGTGCGTAGAACCCTCCGTTCGTCGTCCCAAGTTTGAGATTATTTATCTGTTTCCATATTATCTTACCTTTGCAAATTGATTTATTATTTAATTGCTCTAGACTCTAGCACGCGCTACTGTCCCTATTTGGTTACCCCAACCAGGTTTACTCCGTATTATTTAATAAGTTCGAAGTAGTGCCAGGTTTCCGGGCCCAGCCTACAGCCCGATCGATTAGTTTCGGAATACGCGAATCAAGTATTCAACCCGCACTCAGAGGTAGGGCATTTCCGATTGAAATAGATGCGTCAGGACTAGACGTTGCGATATCTCCAACCCCTATTCCCCGTGGGTGCAAAATATATCTCTTATCACCATCTATGTAGTTGATTAAACAAATGAAAGCATTGCGATTGGGGTCGTATTCGATACTGGCTATTCTACCGGCAACATTCAATTTGTCTCGCCGAAAATCAATTTTGCGGCGTAAACGCTTGTGTCCGCCCCCCCTATGTCTACTGGTGATGATTCCCGTATTATTGCGACCATTTCCAGATATTCTGTGGTAAGTTAATTGCTTGTGGGGTTTGGGTTCCGTTGCTTCCCCAAATCGTAGAATGGCTCGGTTCCGAGTGCCTGGAGTATACGCCTCATACAGTCATATGGCCATACTTATTCTTCCCTTTTATGTTTACGTGTAATTTTTCACTTGATATAAATTTAAATTTCTTTTTCTCAATTTATAAATAGTGGAATGAAGTAATTAGCTCGAAGTCTAGCAATCATTTTTTTTCTACTTGTAGAATTGAAACTCACTTTATTTCTTCTTTTTTTACCCACTACCCGACTACTATTGATGCCCTCTACCCTAACATCAAAAAATTGCTCAATCCAATCTTTCATTTCGGTTTTAGTCAACTTCGAGTCTACATGAAAAGTATATTGGTTTTGCTGCAACAAACGAATAGACTTCCCGGTAATTAATTGGTTTTTCAATTTTTCCGTAGTATCCTTCTCACTTTGTCTGTTTTCCCCCAATTCTCCTCGTATTTTCCGCAATTCCTGTATAGTCTACTAGTTTGACTTCCGCTGCCATCAGCTTTGGATCTATCTGTTTCGTAGATAGGTTCTCAAATTATTTGCTTCTTTCTCCACTTCTTCCTTATTTGCATCCAACAGGAGTTGAACCTGTGAATTCGCCAATTATGAGTTGGGTGCTTTGACCGTTCAGCCATGGATGCCAACCAATGTCTCTTTTGACATTTCATTTACCGACGGTATTGTAACACGGCCAGCAAAATCGTGTCAAAACGAAAAAAGTCAAAATTTGTCTCTCCCGCCGGGCGTGTGTGCCTACCAATTCGACAAGTAGTTCTAGTTGCTGAAAGGATTCCGGTGAAAAATGAAGAAGGACAAACAAGCAAGAAAAAATTCGAGACGAAACCGCTGGTGGGTAATCTAAACAAATGATGAGGGATTCTTCGAGAAGTTAACAATTAGTCCTCATATTGAATGATTATGAATTATTCAAGGAAGAATGGGTTTGAAACATACACGAGGAAGGTTCTGGGAGCAATATCAGTCGTGAATCTCTTACGAACCAAGAGCCGTGTGAAGTAAAAATTTCATGCACGGTTCTGACTGAGCGGAAAGATCGAAAATCTTCTTTTCGACTCTGACTCTCCTACACCAGTCGTTGCTTTTTTCTCTGTTACCTCCAAAGTAGCAGCTCCAGCTTTATTTACGCGACTCTTCGGTCTAATTTTCCCATATTTATCTAATGAGTGGCATATCGTGGTAGGATTATTGGCCACTTCTAGCATGATATTAGGAAATCTAATTGCCGTTACTCAAATAAGCATGAAACGTATGCTAGCTTATCCCTCTATAAGCCAAATTGGATATATTATGATTGGAGTACTTGCTGCAGACCCGGAGAACGGTTACGCAAGTATGATAACTTATACGTTTATTTATATACTCATGAATCTGGGAACTTTTGCTCGTATCACCTCATTTGGTTTACGAACCGGAACTGATAATATTAGGGATTACGCGGGATTATACATGAAGGATCCTGTTCTAACATTCTCTCCGGTTTTACGTTCACCATCCCTAGGGGGTATCCCTCCACCATCCGGTTTTTTCGGTAAACTCTATCTCTTTTGGCATGGATGGAAAGCTGGTTCGTACCCATCAGTTATGGTAGCGCTTGTGACAAGTGTCATCTCCATCTACTATTATCTCAAAATAATTAAATTAATGTTCACTGGGAAGAATGAGAGGAGCGATGCATCCACAACTTATATACAAAATTCATTAGTTTCTCCATCAATTTCAAAAAGTTCTATTGAAATAGCTATGATCATTCGTGCACTAGCATCAATCCTACCGGGTATATTAATAGATCCCATTATCGGGATCACGCGGAATACTTTATTCTAGACTCACTTCAAATTGTGACGCGAACTTTTTTTTTCGAACGACTTTTATTAAAATATTAAAAGTCGGTTCTGCTTCTGCTGCCCCAACTAGTCTGTCTCTGCAACTTATGGAATAGTTATATCTTCTTCGGTAATTGATCCTGACATTCTCCTATCTAGCTTGTATTTGTCTTTTCGCATCCGGAATCACTTGCTAGGAAAATGATCACTCGTCTATTCCGGGGGAGATATAAGTATTTCCGCACGATGCACGGCTGGGGTTGGGCAGTGACAACCCATGCTGCTATATCCAAGTATTTAGGCGGAAGGATAATGCCTCTCCTTCTTGTATCTTCATATGGTATTACTTGTATCTTCATATGGTATTATTTGATTGATACTGAAAGAAAAGATTTGCTTGCGAGACAGGCGTGGGCTTGTCAGGTCGTGGAAGAAAATTCTCCGTAGGAAGAGGGAATAAACCACCCCTTTAGGGATGATTGATTGTGGGCGAGAATAGATTCGAACCCTCAGCCATCGTCAGTATGAAGTGGAACCCTACCACCTCATGAAGAAGCAATGAGTAATGAAAAAGGTCCAGGGACCTCGTCTAAACCTGACCTGAGTCGAGTCTCCCAGTTAGTAAAGTAAATCTGGTAAAAAAAGAGATGAAAATTTGGTAAAAAGGAGATGAAAATTCGGTTCAGCAGTTGACAGGCATATAGATATACCCGTATAATTGGGTTGGCGGACGTAACTCCACCGTGTTTCCCCCCCTTCGAAAGAGGGGTAGGCGTACTAGACTCGAAATATGGTACCGCGTAGTACGGAGGTTCGAATCCCACGCGAGGCGTCCAGAGGTCTCGCATTTCTGGAAGAAGTCTATCGACTTCTCGCTTCTCACCAATGGAACTCAAAATTTTTACTTGGTCGATTTC